CTGAGGAGACGGATTAGACAATCTGGTTATTCAGAGATGATGAGCGATTCGAAACTGAAAATCTCTTTCATGATCCTGACTTAATTTTGACTTAACTAAAAGAATTAGGGATTGGAAACTAAATCTCCAATTTTTGGTATACTCAATTTGTGCTTGGCGACTCCCACGAGAGGGCTATACAGGACGTTATAGAACCTATTGATTCCCCACTTGTACCTCGTGATTGTCCCCACTCCCTTTGCAATCATCGTTTGAATCATAGGCGAGTTATAAATAGGCAATATCCTGTGCAGCAATAGTAACAAAGACTTGACCTCCCCCAGATCCCATGATACAATCTTTTTTCCACGGGACCTGATCCCCCGACCCGATTCGAGGGTGAAAAACGAGATGTGATATTCGTCTCAATGACTAACTAGTTACGGAACGAGCTAAAATAGTTGAAAATCAAACAGAGAAAAAGGAGTCTTCCTCTTTTAAATCTGTCTCTGGTTCTGAGATCTCTCGTGGCTCTGAGTTCGTACCTGGCGGGTTCGAAGCCATTATCGGATCTTTTCCAATTCCAAGAAAGATTATTGCGTCATCCTCAATTTTTTATGTAGGTAAGTAACCAAATCGTTATCAGACATCCCCGTTGAAACGAAGTGGGGTGCAAGAACGAAAGATGAATCAATCGAAAAGAAAAGGCTCTTTTCAGTTCGTAATGGATTCCTTCTCTAATAGTGATTAATACTACGAATAAGCCTATACCGACTCGTCAATCTCCTCCATATCGGATTTGTGAAACACAATTTAAATGAGGGCAAAAATGAAGGATTTGTTTGTCAATTATCTATTTGTTTCATAGAGAGTATTCATTACCTGTCGAGTCACCATCTTTTTTTTTTTTTTTTATTTTGATTCTATCTAATTGATCCAGTCTATTCCGTTGGGGCCAGCGCTGTGATTACCACAAACTGATTAGTTCTAAAAAAAAAAAAGAACGATTCATTACGCTTATTCCGTGGATTTTACCAATTAGATCAAAGGGGTTATTAGATTTGTATAAGCGGTATGAAAATGGTAAACCGGGCCTGGAACGGTGGGGTACCAAAGTCGTGAGATGAATGCCCAGGAATGATTATAAAATCGTTTCTGAGAACTACTCGAAGAAGGGGTAAGGCTTACCCCTACCCCCTATTCCTTCCTAAATTCTTCTGTATCGGAGAACATTGAAGAAGAGCTCTTTGACCGCAACCCTGATTTTGGTTGAACGACGAGGAGCCGTACGAGGTGAGAATCTCACGTACGGTTCTGTATAGTGGCACTGGAACTGGCTATCTGTCAACCACTCACAACTACACCCAAAAAACCTAACTCTGCCCTACGTAAAGTCGCCAGAGTCCGATTAACCTCCGGATTTGAGGTAACGGCTTATATACCAGGGATTGGTCATAACTTGCAGGAACATTCGATGGTCCTTGTGAGAGGCGGAAGGGTCAAGGACTTACCCGGTGTAAGATATCACATCGTTAGAGGAACCTTAGATGCTGTGGGAGTAAAGGATCGTAGGAAAGGGCGTCCTAGTGCGTTGCATGACACAGTCTAACTCGTATCATCGTAATGATTCCGTATCGGTCGTTCCGATATGCTAAATGCATAGCTGACCCGGAAATGGAAGTATTGCCAGGGGACTGAAGCCTGCTATAACAAAGATTGATTGTTATTCATTTGTTTGTATGAAGCAACTTGGTGTCCACGGTATTAACACTCCAGTAGGTTAAGCCTCACCCGGACTCCTATTCCAAGGATCTGCCTACAAATGTCTCTTCTTTCCTGGAACGGGCCCAGACTACTGCGATGGATATTCCGATTTCTGAACATTTGGTAATTGGATTAACAAACCTACGGACACTTTCAGTCAGATTAGCAAAATGCAAGATTCTCCTTATTCTATTCCCAAACTTGGGTTTTTTCCTCTCCTAGAGGGATAAAAGGGAAACGGATGCTCGACACGTAACGAGCAAATACGATTGATTCGACGAAGTAATTCGAAATCACTTCAATCCGTTCTATTCAATCATGTGGAAAGCTGCATCCGGTGAGAGTCGTACGTGCAATTCGAAGGGAGATTCCCAAAAAGCCGGGAGATCCACCCTACAATATGGAGTCAAAAAGCCAAAATAATATACTACTGTATGAGGTGGAAAGAGCATCGGATGCATTTGCAGAATCATGCTACATTGGAGCAGTATAGTGAAAAATAAGAGAGATACCGAATCAGATCCCATTTATCGGAATCGATTAGTGAACATGTTGGTTGATCGTATCATGAGGGATGGAAAAAAATATCTGGCTTATCGAATTCTTTATCGGGCTATGAAGCGTATGAGGCAAAAGACAAATAAAAATCCATTGTCTGTTCCTCGCCAAGCCATACGTGGGATAACTCCCGATGTTTCGACGGAATCCAAACGCGTGGGGGGATCAACCTATCGAATTCCCGTTGAAGTCGTACCTGCAGAGGGGAGGGCTTTGGCTATTCGATGGTCACTAATAGCGTGTAGGAAACGTTCAGGTCGAAACATGGCTCTGAGATCAAGTGATGAATTGATGGATGCTGCCAGAAACACTGGTAGTGCAGTACGAAAGAAGGAAGAGATTCATAGGATGGCAGAAGCTAGCAAAGCTTTTGCTCATTTCCGCTAGATCGGGTTTATTTCAATCCACCAGTGAAGATTGTGGATTGAAAACCCGGAAACGCTAGGCGTCAAAAACCAAGATTCGAGACATGCCAAGAACCTATGAATCAAAAAGAATTAGACAAAGAGAAAGATGTCTTCAAATTGTGGGAAGTATTCGGGTGATTCGCTCGTGAGGGTTTCTTTCTCAAAGTTAATATTTTTTAATCTTTGATCTCTGCATGGGGATAAGATTGACTTCAAACAATCTCGCGGAGGTCTGGGCACCTTGGTGGTGCCCAGACCTATATTTGTCCGTTAGCGGGATCTGAAAGTGCCGTGCCGCTCCCGCGAATTCATACCACTTAATAGCGGACGATTACTCCGTCTAGTCAAAAGCCCGTGAAGGAATAGATAAAATCCCTCAGAGTGATGCTGAGAGGGCCACTATCGGACCTCAAAATCCATTGGGTATTTTGTGTTTTTTGTAAAAGAACGCGAGCCGTAGTAGCCTGTTACAGTAATGGTTTCCCTCCGTTTTACCTTTAAAGGAATTTCATTAAAACTTCGAGAGAGATCCCATTCGATAAAAACGATTGTATTACAGGTGGAGGGTTGTGGCTCTATTTCGTTGTAGCGGGATACTGCTCCATCACCGATAAGGAGGTGACAACCCACATAATTCCGGTTGTCAATTGACAGTTTGCTTCTATCTCCCATACGAGACGCAAAAAGGGATTTTATTAATTTGTTATTCTTGTCAAGTGGGTATATCCCGTGATACGGAAATTAAAAGTAGGAGTGTGCAAAAGCTCGAAGAGTCTCTCCCATCCTTACTCCTACTGGAAAATCAGAATTGGTTGACACACGCAGGATTTCATGATATACTACAAATTAACAAGCGCACTCGCCTGGGAAATCAATAATTGCTTTGAAAACCATAAATTACCATGACTGCGACTTTAGAAAGACGCGAAAGCGCAAGCCTGTGGGGTCGCTTCTGCGACTGGATCACCAGCACCGAAAACCGTCTTTACATCGGATGGTTTGGCGTCTTAATGATTCCTACCTTGCTAACCGCAACCTCTGTATTTATCATTGCTTTCGTTGCAGCCCCCCCTGTTGATATCGATGGTATTCGTGAGCCTGTTTCTGGGTCTTTACTATACGGAAACAACATTATCTCCGGTGCTATCATCCCCACTTCTGCAGCTATAGGTTTACACTTCTACCCCATATGGGAAGCGGCTTCCGTCGATGAATGGCTTTACAATGGTGGTCCCTACGAACTGATCGTTCTTCACTTCCTACTTGGTGTAGCTTGCTATATGGGTCGTGAGTGGGAACTAAGCTTCCGTCTGGGTATGCGTCCTTGGATTGCTGTTGCATATTCAGCCCCCGTTGCCGCTGCCACCGCTGTATTCTTGATCTACCCAATTGGTCAAGGAAGCTTTTCAGATGGTATGCCCCTAGGCATTTCTGGTACTTTCAACTTCATGATTGTTTTCCAAGCCGAGCATAACATCCTTATGCATCCCTTCCACATGTTGGGTGTGGCTGGCGTATTTGGCGGCTCTCTATTTAGTGCGATGCATGGTTCTTTGGTAACTTCCAGTTTAATCAGAGAGACGACTGAGAATGAATCTGCTAATGCAGGTTATAAGTTTGGTCAAGAGGAAGAAACCTACAACATTGTAGCTGCTCACGGTTACTTTGGACGCCTGATCTTCCAATACGCTAGCTTCAACAACTCTCGTTCTCTGCACTTCTTCTTAGCTGCTTGGCCTGTAGTAGGTATCTGGTTCACCGCTCTCGGTATCAGCACCATGGCATTCAACTTGAATGGTTTTAACTTCAACCAATCCGTGGTTGACAGCCAAGGCCGTGTAATAAACACCTGGGCCGATATCATCAACCGTGCTAACCTAGGCATGGAAGTTATGCACGAACGTAACGCTCATAATTTTCCTCTAGATTTAGCTCTTGTTGAAGCTCCTTCTGTGAACGGATAATACGTCCGGTTCCATAGTGAAGTGAAATACCAAATTTTTGCTATATAAAGAATTTGGTGTTTCACACATGGATTCTAAGCTTTTTCACAAATAAAAATTTTGGTAATGGTTCGTTGTAGACTCACAGAGAATTTATTCTTCTAAACCTCTGAAGAATATTTGGAAGACTGCTCCGCAGCTATCGGAGACATCCAAAATTTTTTTTGTTCCAATTCACAAAATGATTGCCACCCCACGATCAATGAGATAAAATTTAAACAGATTATTTACAGAATAAATTGTTTAATATTTCGTCTCGATACGTATGTGTTTGTGATCTCACCTATCCGTATGGATACACCTATGAAAATCAGATGTGTTCTGGTTGAGTAACCTTGTCTAAATCAATGAACCCTACTATATCAAATAAATTCCGTCATCTTTCCTTTTTAGGTTATTCAAATAAAAAGAGGCGGACGTAGCCAAGTGGATCAAGGCAATGGATTGTGGATCCATCACGCGCGGGTTCAATCCCCGTCGTTCGCCCATCCGATTGATTGTGCAACCCGTTCTTGTTGCGTAAGCGATAGCATCCTGATAAAAAAAAAAGGGGGGGATAGAAGGGCAACCCCCCCGATCCTCGAGACGACGTAAGTACCAGATACGAATACGAATACGAAATAACCCCTTTGTTTGTTTTGAAACAATCTTATTGGGACTTGATTTTGTTGATTTTATCCGTATAATGAAATATGCATAAGTGATACCGAAGGTTGCATGCATACAAACTGCGTGTAAACGCGATAAACAAGGAGAGTGAGTCAGTGAAAGAAGCAAAAGCAAGCAGAGTCGGAATTTTATATTCCCTATCTAGACTTTTGAAGCTAGTGGGAATCGATCAATTTTGTTACTCGTTTGAATTCTTGAAGAACCAGAATCGAAAAGAATCCCTAGTTAATTTATTTTTTAGTTCTAAACCTTTCATTAGATTATTTGACGCGTGATTGTTCAGCCCTATCTTTCTACGAAACTTGCGCGATTCCGGACGAGGTAATAACGAAGCCACTCTGGAGATCCTCGCATTATTGGTACTGACCATTTCCATGCATTGTTTCTTGATCGAGAGAGAGTCAAGCCAAAGAAGTCCGATAGGTTTGGCGAGACCTATTTGTGGGGGTGGCAAAACACTCGAAGAACCAGCAGTGGATTCCTCCCACCTTTCTGGTTCCGTTCTTCGATCAATAAGATCCTTATATGCTGTGGAGAATAGAACAAAAAAGACATACCACAATTATGATTCAAATAGAGATTTTTTTGTTTTGGGAAGGGAAAAGCGACGGCAAAACCCCACGTATGATACAAAAAATTTGAAAGATTTAAGTAGGTTTTTCGAATCCTACAAAAAATTATTGGGTGATAGGGGCAGAGGTTATGTTTTCCCACATACCAAAAAACTTTTGGATTCGTGGGAAAACCAAAGGGATCTTCAAGATTTCCTATCCGGTTCTCCCCCTTGGGATTCCGCCCCCTCTTCTTTGGCAGAAGTAGCAGAAAAGGGTTTCAATGAAAATCTCTATCTCTACCGGAATCCTAAGTGGGTTCTTCAATCGTTAAGGTTCAACTCATGCGAGAATGGTATAGAATACCCTGTCTCACAGATTTATTTGCAAACAAGGAATAAATCAATGGGAGACCGACTGATTGGATCTATTCTACCCTTTAAAGAATGGAATGCAATTCCGAGTGGAACAGAAGAGATTGATCAGAATGGCAAAGAATCCGGAGAAACGTTCAGATGTGAAGGGAATCTATTACCCGATAGAATCCTCTGTAATAGTTTTGGGTTTCGGAGTAACAAGTATGTGGACCCCAAAAAGAGTTTTCCAAAAAACTGTGGGATATTTCTGGGTATACCCGGAGTAGTCACTGACAAGGATAGGAGAAATACTACTTGTCTGATTCGATCGAATGAAAGGGGGAGCCTTCTGTGTCCTCTGATCAGGTGGTACGAACAGAAGGGGTTAACCCCCCTCTGCTCGATATATATGGTTCTCTTACACGATATTTTCTGCACATTATCTAATGAGTGTTTCTTGCGACTCCAATACCGGTTAGATGGCTGGACGAGAGGCAAAGAACCCACCCCTGTGGCGGGAATCGGCATTGAAAAAGGATTTTTGAGGTGGGGGGGGAACGCAAGGCGTTTGTTGATCGAACGTATTCCATTCAGAATTAATGAATATGTGAATGGCAAGTCGCGTGCGTGCGGAGATCTCGGTACAACCATAGACTTGTCTTTCCCTTCTCCAGAGAGATTATTTTCGGGATTTGATTACAATTTGAGTGCATTAATCCGCGGGATATCAACACGGAGAAACAGATTCCTAACGAGTCGTATTGGTACCACTATCGAGGCAATAACTGATAGGGACGAGAAGTATTCCGATTAATTCTCTAATGCATTACTTTGTTACAAATGCGTTTTTTCTAGAATTATTAGCCGAGTCCTAATAAATGCAATTGATTACTTTGTTGACGAAGTGAACGATCCAAATGCTACATGGATCAATTCTTTTTTTGATTTTCACTCACTCGATATTTACGGGAAGGTTTCTGTATTCAAAAAAATTATTGAGAAAAAGGATCATTTATTCATGGATTCTGGATCATTGGTGGACGAAGGATCCATAGGCTCCTCAGTTCCGCTGACGCATACGGTTGATCCACTTCTTATCGGATCATCCGGTGTCGGATCCAATCGAGCCTTTCTCGCTGATCCCCCCTACCTCGGGACAAACCGTGATTGGAATCCCTATCCGGATAATTGGAGTCGTGGAGAAGAATCAAAAGGGGGGTTTGAAAGACGTTTTTTAGAGAGAGTGATCACATGGGACTTTCCAAATCGATCTCATTCATCTCTCTCAAACCGTGCTGAGAGAGATTCTCTCTCGAGATTCGGGATCGTGAGGATGAGGGACTTCCCCACCGAAAGACGCGGCGACAGTTACTCTAGTCTTTTAGATGATTTTTGCGTGGGTTCTAATAATCAAGTCGGTTCCTGTTTTAGGATAGGATCTTTCGGCATGGAAAGAATCTTTTCATCCATTCATTCTCACGTGTCTAATTCGTTATTACCTAGCGCTTCGCAACGAACCAAAAGGGAAAAAAATAATTATGTACTTACGACAATTCAAATTACTCTGTCTGATTCGGATAAATCCGTAACATTTTTATTATTAACTCATTCAGATAGACGCTTCAACTTGATTTTTAATCTCAGGAGATTGCTGTCGACATCAAGCCCATTCTCCCATGAAACGACAGATTCGTCTTTCTTTTTGCGCAATAGCAATACAAATTCCTTGAAACAAGCGTTAGAAAACGATAAGCTCTTAAGGGATTGGCAATCCCAAAATCATGCTAATAATTGGAGATCGGATCAAGTCAATTCAAAAAAGTCTATTGAGGGATCAGGCTCGGTGAGTGGTTCCGTTGAAAACCGAATTGACCAAAATGATTCATTCATCAGGTCTTTCCGGGAATTGAGAGAATTAGAAAGATGTTACCGGTCAAAAAGAATCTTGTTGTTCCGCAGCGGTGCGGCGTCGGAGTCTCTCACGGGACTGCTTGCAAAGGGGGTTCCGCACGAGGATGCGAAGTTGGCAAAACCATACATGAAAGAGAAGCCTATCTGTGCATCCCATCCCATCGATCTCAGGGATTTCTTAAATGATTTAAATGACTACAAAAATGATTTAAATGACTACAAAATTTCTTGGGTCTTGTGGAAAGACAATATCTCGGAAAAATGGCGCCTATTTGGGGGATATATACCTTGGTTTTTCACACCTACCTGGTGGAAATATCTTCACGATCTGATAAGGAACACATATCCAGAAATGGTATTGAAGATTATTGGTGATTCTCATTACCATATCCCTGGTATCGCAAAAAGAACGGCGGAAATCATGGATAGTGCTAGGTCTTACCTGTTAGGAAGATTAGCATCGAGATTTAGAAACGATTCAATTATTGATATATCATCCAAACTAGATTTTTTTCTTGTCGAAGAAATTACTAATTAAACGAAGGTTTCATATTCGGGATGGTCAACAATTTTAAAATTTTCAGATATGTCCATCCCAGTTCAACTCGCTCTTTCCACATTACTTGTTCTTGCATCTCTCGAGTCTATCTGGCCCGTTGTTTCAGGTTTCGATTCTCTCTATTTATGGAAACGATTTGCTACGATTGGATACTTGAAAGACCCGAAGCGTAGGTCCTATCTGGAGAAGGTGATGTACTATCCTCCGATAATAGGGCAAATGGGAGCGAGGGATCCACTGATACATTCCCTGAAAAGATTCTTGAATCACATCAATAATATATTCTTTTATTCCTTGGTAAAGAACGGACTTGATTCATGGATGCTACACAGGGAAAGTCCCGACATCCTAAGAGTCAATAAGGAACTATTGACTCAATATCTAGTTACGACTGAGACTCTTTTCAAATATGGATCAAAATTGAGTTTTCGTTCTTTGAGCATTGAGCCAAATTGCGGGCCCCCCCAGGGGGGATCGATTCTCTTGTCATACCTCCATCGGATCCGTCAAAACAATCTATGGAATTATAAGATCCGTAAGTTGGATCCTGCAGAGAAGTGGGTTACTTCCGCCCTTGGCAGGAGTATATCATTTCCAGCTTCAGTGAAATGGAAGGGCACTTCACATGCGCCATATTATGAAGTACCTGTCTCGCTCCAATCAAGATTATTATTGTCTGAAGGAATTCTGTTGATAGGGCCTACGGAAACTGGAAGATCCCATCTCATTAGGGATATAGCATCCGACTCCTACTCCCCGTTGGTCAAACTGCCAATACCAAAATTGTTATACAATCGATCATATTTCAATAATGAACGTGGAAATTTCATCTCGAAAGAAAGTGTATACCGAGTGAGTCTCGTTTTCGAAATAGCAAAAGAGATGTCTCCCTGTGTAATATGGATTCAAGACATTCATCGATTGAATGCTCATCGTTCGTATCATGAATTAGAAGCGGATCCCAGATTCTCACCTTGCTTAGTACCGAAGAGTATCCAGAATGGGCACAAGAATTTATGCATTCGTAACAATCTCGTTATAGCCTCGACCCACGCACCCGCGGAGGTGGATCCGGCTTTAATAGCTCCGAACCGGTTGAACAAACTGATAAATTTTCGGAGGTCTAACAAGCGTCAGCGTCAGAAAGAATTATCGATTCTATTAAGTGTCAAGGGATTCAACACACAGGCTGATCCATCTCTTCTTGAAGGTACTGGGCTTGGAACCACAGGTTATAGCAAACGAGATTTATTCTTTTTTGCTCAAGGAGCGTTATTAATTGGTATTTCTAAAAATAGAGAGCTTGTATGTAGTGACACAATCGAATTCACATTGCATAGACAGCACTCAGCTGTGATTCATATAGGTAATGGAATTGAATACAGTCCCTACAAGATTCTTTCTCACAGGATAGGAAAAGCTATTCTAAAAAATGGTTTGATAGACACTTCTCCTGCGGATCCCTCTTGGATCGGTCGTAATACATTGAAGAGGCGGTTTTATCACTTGTCTAACTGGTTTTTGGAGTCGCCAATAACCGAATCGACAGTTACGGAATCAATCTTATTTACGCACATTTTGGGGCTATTGACTGGGTTGGCGGCTCGCGATTCCTGGTTCGAAATGGATGTGATAGATGGAGATAATCCCATCGTGATTGATAAAATTTTAGAAAACGATTTTCATCTCGCTTGCGGCATTCTAGAAAACTTCTTCAGAGATTTCTTCCGCTCAGAAATCTGTAGAAATGGTAATCAATCCGGGAATGGTCTCTCTTTTTATTCTCCCGCGAAACCCTCGTACTCCTCGGGTATGGTGTGTGCGAGCTACTCCCCTCAATTTGCGGAAACGGGAGGGCTGTCCGAGATTCGAACTGACTTCGGAATGAAACAGCCAAGTGGAACCGACTCGATTTCGGGAGAGGTACCGCGTGAAATGGCGTGGTCCCCTCGGATCTGGCATTTCAGTTTTATGCGAAGCGATATTCATGAATCGATAAGATTATTATCTGAATTTGATGATTGGCGTACTTCACTCCCTCTCCACCCGGATTATCCTGGAATCCTACAACGGGATTCTCAATGGGATAGTGGTGAAGACAGCCAATTTGACCCGTACGAAAAAAGAGGATATCATCTCAGTCATACAAAAACTTTAATTAGGTTAAGACAGAAACAGACAAGAAGATTGGAAGATCGGCTGGAAACTACGTCGTTACGTGATCAAATCCCCGAACTGGGACTCTCTGAATCGTCGAGCTCATACGAAACACAATGGAATCGGTTCGATGAGCCGGTTCCATTTGTGGGAGGGCGCTTCGCCTGGGACCCCATGGTTTCATTCAAATCGGATTCTAGCCCTTCTTTCCCGCATCGCAGTTTTTTGGCAAAGCAAGAACTGGTCCGGAGACCCTACGTGACTTACGGCTTGAAGAGGGAGCGCGAGAAACATTTCTCGAATGATAGTGTTAAGAATCTGTTCCTCTATCGTGGATATAGTCGGAAATCGATAACTACTGAGTTATCCGCGAAGCAGTTGGAAAATGCTCCTTCGGACGAAGAGGGAAATTTCGAATATGTCAAGGAAACTTGGTTCATGCATACATATCTGCAGTACCCGCTCGCGTCTCTTCCCGTTCATCTGTACCAAAATATTATGGTAGAAAATTTGAAGGAACGATTCATTCGTTTCAGACTTCTGGTTCATAGAGACAGGTGGATGAAACAGAACCGTTCCCAATTGAGAGACTTTTTTATTCATAACATGTTGTTCGAAAGTTACCAGTATCTGTTCAATCCAGTTTGGTTCGATCGACCTCAATTGGATCGGAAAACAAAACAGTTGTTGAATGGAAGAACATTCTTATATAAAAAATTATTACATGTCCTTTCGAGCCCAGATCGATAGCCATACGTTACCAGACAAGTCAAATTGGTAAAAGGGGGATATATCTCTCTTTTACCGATTTGGTAATTCGGGCTTTTGAGACCCCGAATGGCAAACAAATACTAGATCTTTCTTTTCGCAGTAAAGGGGCTCAGACAGCAAAGGATATTCGGAATAAAAAAAAAAGGGATAGACGCTTTGCCAAAATATAGTGATGCACCATTCGACTTCTTTGCATAGCAAGCCCGAGACAATTAAATCGGATTGTTCATAGAATGATTGGGAAGTAGACAGGCCCAATTTGAGCTCTGAGCCGGAGTATGATTATAGATCTACACTACTGAAGCATCGGCAGGCGGAAACCCTATTGGTAAAGACTTTCAAGAAAATCAGATCTCGGGACTTTTTACCCAGTTGGAAACAGATCAAGCAAGTAAAAGCCTTCAATCTATTTTTATTCTAACGATGCCAAGACAGAGACTGATGAATCCTCCTCCTTTTCAGCCACACCATCTGGTGGTTCCCAAACGGAGTGGGGGACTGGGGAATCGTGCTAGACATGGATCCTTACGAGTATTCAATAGTATTAAAAAAAAATAAGGGGATTGAATGATAGGACGAACTCTTCAAGCTTGATTCTGTTGACCAAACTTGACAAAGTTAGGCGCATTAGGGATACTAATCCGAACCGGGTTATTGAATCTAAATGAAGTTGTTTCACAAAAAAAAATATTCAAATGAAAAATTGTAATGAATACGCAATGATCGACGTGGGAGGAAAGCACTTACGGGTAGAACAAAATGGGTCTTATGACATCCCTCCTCCGGCCTCGATTAGGGACGATACACCGGATTTGGATTCCGACACAGAAGTCTCAATTCATCGAGTTTTGTCGGTTCGTTCCGGATCCAGAATCGAAATTGGACGCCCATGGCTGGGTGGGGCAACAGTTAGGGGAAGAATCTCGCGCCGTTGCTCCGACAAAAAAAAATTGATGGAAGGGGTACGTTCCAAAAGGGGTAAGGAAGGGATAAAAAATAAGTCAGGATATAGGCAAAATCAAGTTCGATTCTTAGTTGATTCCATCCTTTCAGACGGAAAAAAGTCTAAATGATTGGGACGTCTTTTTTTACTGCCACAAATACCGGTTTCGCCAAATACCAATCAGAAATTTTTTTACTTCTCCTTCGGTTTTTCGTCACAATACGGTTAATTCCTTCGATAGACGCCTCTATCACCAGTTTTGCGAAAGATCGATTCTTGGTCATTACCACACCATCGGTGTGTATTAACACAGTTATAAAAATCGTTCCTTTTTCCCATCACGAGATCGGATAGATGCATCCACCACGGCAGTTCCGAAGAAACGTACTTCTAGGTCAAGAAAAAAAATTCGTAAACATGCTTGGAAAACCAAGGTGGTCAAGCAAGCATCAAAAGCTTTTTCTCTAGCTAAATCCGTTCTAACAGGTTGTTCAAAAAGCTTTTACTACGCGGTGACAGGCGAGAGGCTTTTCAAAACGGAAGTATGATCCTAATTTTTTGTTGGTTCGATACCCGGAAGGGGTGTGCTGGTGTCGACAGATGCTTGTAACCCCCTCCACAGAAGTGTCTGTGCGTGCCCGCCGTTGAGCAAACGGGATGTCGGGATCGTTCGATACCGCGTCTATCGGGAAACCCAACCTGGCGCAGGTCTGATTCGACCCCTATATTGGAATGGATAAACGCGAGGTCATGAGAGAATGAAACCGCTTCGGAGGTGAGGGGGTGGGATACCCCCCCGGATTGCGGTTTTAGCGAGACGTGGGAGGAAATGTTGGGATGTAATTGAGAAGTATGAAATCGGGGTTAGAACTAGGGGTGGGGGGCACTCCTACCCCCCCAAGGGTGGGGCAACCCCGCCCCATCGGGGCGGGGGGCGGGGTAGGGATTACTTCGAAACCCAAGTGGAGGCTTCGCAAGATAAGATCTGTCAGAGGAGAATTCCTATTCAACGTCAGAATCCGAAAAAGACTTATTCAAAGAGTGTGGATCGATGATGGCGTCTGGTCAGGACCTACCCGGGTCATACAAACTTTGGCTTGGCCAATCTCCCGGTCGTCCACAGCGGGCTTGTTCTGGAAAGCTCTTTGTATTTCATTTTATCCCATCCGTAATAAAGAACTATATAATTAAAACGTCTGTTGGAAATTGAAATTCATTTTTCTCTTTTTATATCCTCCTATTATTCCATTTATGATATTCCTATCGCTATGGATATCTCTTACCTAGTCAACCCCATCTCGGGTGTCGTTCGGAATAGCAGGATTTGAACCTGCGACCCCCACCACCCCAAGGTGGTGCGCTACCGGGCTGCGCTATATCCCGCGAATCACGTGGATTATAGCATCGAACTACGACGTTGAACCAATCTTGTGGGGTAAAAAAAGAAATAGATTGACACTAGATCCACTAATGCATTACCATGGTTTCGGTGAACCGCAAGCCGCTATGGTGGAATGGGTAGACACGCTGCTCTTAGGAAGCAGTGCTTAAGCATCTCGGTTCGAATCCGAGTAGCGGCAATACAACCCCATTTCAAAACCCTTTTTGGATTCAATGGATAAAAATAATATAGGAACTCTCATCCTAGGAATATTGACACACTGGGGATGGTAGTCTCGGCAAGAGCAAAGCGGACACCGATAGCTTCTCGAATTGTATATCTGTCGGGGTATGATTCTAGATTAAGTATGTCATGAACGACAGGTTCACCAATCGATGTGGAACGAACGAACAGCGACAAGGCACCCATCTATGAAAATCCATATATGTATATCAATCTATCTCTCTTTACATGTATGTGTATACGTACACATAGATAGATAGAGATATTCATACGGATCATAATTGATTATTTTTCCCTTTTGCATGATGCACGTAATGGAGAAAATACTTGTTCACATTTCCCTCTCTACCCTTTTTTTTGCTACCACGTGTGACTGGACATACCTAATTGGTAGATTCAAAGGGTTTGGTGACTCGGGCAGAAAGGGCGTGGTATTTGCTTCCCCGTGTACGACCGGATTAATGATCATCTGTTGGGTACGGTACAAGCATTTTCCACCAAGCGATTTGTACGAATCATTTACGTTCCCTTCGTGGAGCTTTTCCCCACCATACATGATCCTAGGCCTTAAGAACCGAAATGAGTGGTCAGCCGCAACCGCGGGACTGTGCGCTTCATCAACCTACGAATTTGCAACTCTGGGTCTTCCTGGGGGGGTGCAACAAAACACACCATTAGTACCTGCTTCGTAATCCTATTGGTCGACGATGCATGTAAGTACGACGCTATTGAGCTACGCAGCTTCACCACGTGGGTCTCCACTGGCAATATCTTTATCAACTATTTGTTTCACCGGCGGTGATAAATCCTTCATCATTACTGCGAATCGTGTCTTCACCGGTTGGGTACAACGTCAGGAAATAAATAAAGATTCTTGTGAATTGGTTGAGAACAAAAACGTGGTGGAAAAATCCTCCTACCATTTATCCCTGAATCTACATAGAAATCAATTAATTGCTAAACCAGATCGGTGGAGCCATCGAATCATCGGTGTAGGTCTCTCCCTCCTGACAGTCGGTATTCCCTCCGGTTCGGTGTGGGCTAATGAGGCGTGGGGGTCGTACCGGAGTCGGGATCCTAAGGAAACTCGGTCGCTAGTGACTCGGTTGGTATATGCTATTCATCTTCATACCAGAATCAGCAATGATTGGCGAGGGGAGGCACCTGCTGCGATAGCCTCCATGGGATTTTTATTGGTTTGGACTCGTTCTTCAGGGGTTAATTCGTTAGGAATCGGTTTGCACAATCACGGATGGCTGGCCCCACAATGAAATGGGATTGTCCGTTTCAATAACTTTATTTAATTCGGTTACGGCGAAGGCTTGTTTATGGCCAAGGGAGTAGCAAGCCTAGCCAGGTGGTAAAGATAAATATACGTTTGATATGTTCAAGAAAGTAAAAATCAACGAGTGTACCTCCCTCGTTATATTCATACGTTTCAACCACCTATTTATTGTTCCAACGAATCGAACAGTACCTTTCTGGTCCATTCGGATTCAGCCTAGGATTGCACGGGTGGGAGGTGCCGCGATAGGCCAAATGCGTGCCCGGTGCCTCCCCCATCCGAACAGAACCGATCATTACTCGGAATTATCTAAATTAGAAGGTACTTCATTTGAATCGTAACCGTCAAAGCAAGCAACATGGATAGTGGGTAAATGGGAGTTGATACTGCACTGATCGCTTCCGAAGGAGGGTCTTCGAATACAAAACAAATTTTGACTCGTAATTGTTCCCAAAAATACCGGTAATTATGTTGGGGAACCTCTCGTTCCTGGTAGTGGCAGGCCCATTGAAGGAGTAGTAAACGCGGTAAACAATTAAGGCATCGGAGTGACTATCGTTTTATTCCCACCGGCTGGACGAGAGATAAAACATGGTTCCGATCGTAGCAATCCCTCGCGGGAATAGGCGAAGCTGCACTAGCAATTGATCCGTAAGAAATCATATATAATATTTCCCCAGGGGGATCTGTCGTCAAATAACCAATTATGATGATTGTAAAAACCAGTTGAAAGACTAACGGGTAATCCCCTTCTGAAAATTACGGAGTCGAGCGATCTATAACCTCCCGACTCGGCCAGCGCACGCGCGAATTGCGATGCAACGCACCTACCCAGGAGTTTTAAACCAAGCTTGGAAGGAAAAGGTAACTATCGGATTTTAGTCAGGTAGGGATCCCGCGAGGCACCCGGCGACGCGAGACGCGTATCGTTCGTCAAGCTCGCGATGCCAAAAAATGGGTCTCCAATCCCTTTGAAATTGTGGTTAGAGCCGCGACAACCGAGCGGATAGAAACCACCAGCCAATAAATGAATTTTGTAGCTGAATATTAACGTTTCTCTTTTTCTTCCCGTTCCTTCCTTCTATTTGTTCCTCACTCTCTCATCATATCATAGATATAGACGTAAATTTTTTTGTATGGTTCCAATCCCCCCTTACGGGGGGAAACGCAAAAAGTTCGGAGAGATAAAAACCACTGTTTGGCCATGCTAGGCATATAGTCGGTATTAAGGACGGAGTAAAGAACAGATGCATATAGTGTTTTGTTTTTGACAGGCAGATGTATTTGCCGAAGTAGTTACGAAGTCCCCATAAATAAGACCCGTGGAGAAGAATCCATGGATACCGGATCCAGAATTGGATCCGATGGAGGGATTTGTGCAATCATAATCTCCTGGCAATTAGAGGGGGTAATGCCCCGACTCATATCCTCATATCCAGTTGGATATGAGGCGGGAGGATAATATCTGGTTCTCGCTTAGTATTATTTTTGTATCATCAACTACTTAGTAAGCTAGACCCATACTACGAGTTGTTTCTGACCCCGGATAGACGCGCACGCTCAAAGAATCTGTTGGGCAAGCGGATTCACATCTCTTGCGACCTACGCAATCTTCGGTTCTGGGGGCGGAAGCAATTTGATTAGCTTTACACCCCTCCCAAGGTACCGTTTCCGATGCATCCGTCGGACAAGCTCTTACACATTGGGTGCGACCAATACAAGTGTCATATGTCTTTACTGAGTGCGCCACCGAACCTCCTTCGCTCCTGTTTATACCTGTGCACATGCGTATGAGTTGCCAAACGCATTCTCTCGCTCAGACGCTTGAAGCACACACATTAGCATATTCGAAAACCAAGCATAATTCCGAGTAGGTGGATGCGGCGTCCCCACCTGCTACTCCATTCACGAGTCTAACGAGCTGTATATAGAAAGAAAGATAGATAATATGGATATACTTCCATTCATTATTTGTATTCAAGCATTACTTTGAATATCCCGCACACATTCATCCACATCCTTTACCGTCCTCTTCGTCAAAACGCCTCCTGTTGTTTCTTCGTCTGTGAGTGATGCGTGACCGGCACATTATCATTCATAACATTGTATGAGACTTCAACGACATCGAAAAGAAGATCGAAGGGGATTAATAACATTGACAGACAACTCTTATCGTGACAAAAACAGTCAAACTTTGCTTGATTAGGTATAGTGCGACATGCCCCGATAGAGGGTATCCCAAAAGAAGGGTTTTATTGAAGGATCCAATTAACATTTTAACAAATCAAATTGAGGGATGCGAGTTGATCCTTTTTGATAAGTAGTTGAAGGAATGGGTGGATTACCCGATACTGGCTTCGGTGGCTGTCGCAGCAATAATGAATAATGAGGGAACTCCCCGAGCCGTGTTGATGGCTTCCTTTGAAGCGACTGGAAGTACCAAAGAAACGAATTCGGAAAAATCACTGAATTTGACAGTAACTAATATCCTTGTTGAATATAGCTTTCGTACTTGTGTACTGTCCCTTGATTGATCAATACGCATTAGACCATTTTGAATCTTTGCAACACCGATTCTGCAGAAGGACTCGCACAAACGGCTATGGAGATGCTATTATCACATCTATTGGTTCTAGCATCAGTTGGTGAATCAGAGTCTATCACTCGATCGGTTAGCATCACAACAAATACGATCGAAGTGTTTATAGATCTTATGTACGCAAGGGGGCAACTGGGCTACTCAAAGCTGTTTATAGAATAAACAAAATAAAACCGATCCTGGGAAGGCAGGGCGAACCGCCTCGGGTGATTGGCGACTCAGTGAGTGGGGGTGTCGACCAACCATACCGATCCGATGGCGTGATTGACCAGTAGAGCGAAGATATGCTCCAGCAGCACGCTACCCAAGCAATAAAAGCACCTATATATACTAGGGTTGTTACATAACTCGTATGTCAATTACGCGGGGGCTAACGGGATTGAGCCCATCAGTAGCTTCACCTTTGGAGACGTCTTAAACGATTCCCTTCGGTACAAAGGTCACTCCGATATTATCACTTTGATAAAGAAACGCGGAAGAGGGTGATTGGACTGAGCTTGGAGAACTCAGGAAACCCAATAGAAAACAATGTAAAGCATCACTAATTGGCGGAGGAAGAGCCTTGGGGGGGGGGCTTTTGGGAAGACAAAGAGTTGTTTGAAAGGAAAGAAGGCATTGAAGAGGAAGGGAGGGGTAACGATTCTGTAGATTACGCCGATTATTCCGTCTCGGATAGAGACGGTGAAGAGAGCGGAAGAGGTATCGAGGGTGTTGAGTTTTTGGGCTATTTTCAAAGAAATTAGAAAGTTTTTGAAAAAGATGAAAAGTTAGATCTTCAGGGGCAGGCGACTGAAGACGTTCTGTCGGAACAACCGGAGCTAGTCTGGGGTGAAGAAGAAGTTATGAGAACCTAACAAGAGAAGAGCATCTGGCAGCCAAAGAGTTTCTATCAAAACACCCCGAGCTGCTTAAGAGGGAATTCTCACAGGATTGGACTGCGGAGGAATTGACGTCAAGAGCGATTCAATTGGCTCAAGCAAGGACAAGGAAGGACCCCTGAAAGAAACCCTAGAGACCCCAGGATATCTGTCTATGGGCTTTGAAGCCTCCCCCGTGAACCCCCTGGGTCTCCCTTCTCGTTTGGTTCCTTCTACCACTATGAGCCACTCACGCTATTCCTTAGCGGATGCGCTAGCAACAGTCATATATTTGGTTGAAAAATTACTATTAGATCGTTCTGGAATACCTCTTAGCTTGAAAAATGACGGACTACTCACCCGCGCGTCGACAAGGGAGGAAACCTGTATTTTTTTATTAAAATCCCGTAGTCTTGAACTTCTGGGGGTAGAAATATCATTTGATAGAAAATGATATTAATGGAAACCTTCTTGGAAATAAAAATAAGAAAATGAAAGCCAATCCAACTTTTCATCTTTTTCAAAAAATTTTATAATTGTAAACCAATAAGAAGTTTGATTATGGGATTCTTGATATCACTGTTGGGTGGTTTGGTTATACTCAAGTTTTTTATGGACCAGTCTGCAATCCACTCTCTAAAAATAGCAGCTAAAACGTTGGAGAGAGCTATTAGCAAGCAGAACTCTATCCGACCAGATGACCAACGTCGCTTGCTGAAAGACCTGTCTTCCGAGATGTGGGATGCTTCTTCTCTCCAGGAGCGCCAGCCAGTTAGCTTAGCCTCTCGGTTCGGTAATGGTGTTGAGACAGTTCAGAAGTATTTTGTACCCGGACCCGTCTGATCTTTCCTTTATCTACCCACTCGCGTTATAACGTATCCTGTCAAGTCATTTCTGGATCATCAACAAATGACGACAATTAGTAATGAGACGCGCGATCTCGCCGTCGAGGGTCTACTTAGCTTCCTATTTCCTTTCGTTTTTTTTATATTGCTTCCTGCTCATCGGTACTGAAAATTGATTACGTCCGAACCTTTAATGATGAAGGTCCTGATGGGCCCGAAAGCCCGTGATCCGGGGTTAATCATTGGGGAAACCAGAGACGAGGCTGTTGTAAGTGAAATTAATAATTATTGGTCATTCCCCCTACTGGAATGCTCACTTGAATCAATCAAACTTGAATGATTCACAACAGCCTCGTCTCTGGTTTATTCCATTCTACGGTTTCTTACGCTTCGGGTCGGTACCGGTCAGCACCGGCGCCAACTGCGTCGATTGCATTAGATGTCTTCACTCCCGAGTTATCACTTTTATCTTCCCAAAAAGGAAGAGTATGACGCAATGCGTAAGTTTATAGCCACTCTTTTGGGTTGAGCAGCAGCTTTGGGACCACCCGAAAGGGACTAAGGAGTATTCGCTTCGAACTGTTTCTATCTCACTCAAAACGTTTTTACAAATCCGGACTAATAGTCCTTCGATCCACGGATACCCGACTCTCTCACTGATCTGTTATACGAATCTATGTTTCTCTTGAACAAATAATTTGGAATGCTTTTGCGTTTTCCCAGTAGTTTCCAAAGACCTCTTTGAGAGGAATAATCTCTGGGGTGGAATCTCAAGTGGTAGGTAATTCTCAAAACTCGAAGACTTATCTGAGATATCTGAGACAGGGTAGATCCCATCTTCTCCTTCTCATCAGGGACTTGCGACGGATTGGTATACACCCCTCTATTCGTGATGATGGTATTAACAATGATTGTCTACTGGATTTATTACACCATCCAAATATCCAATTATTACTGAATAGTTTGGTACAAACTTAGTTTTATTGGTCTGTATCTGTACCTCTTTATCTGTGTGTAAGTGGATAGATGGATAATAGTGCTCCTTAACGATTATTGGATTCATCAAACAACTACCCGTTTCTAATCATAATAGGTCTTGATTCTTATAGGTAATGGGATTCGAGAATCGGGATAGAAATCTGATTGAAGCTACCGATCGCTCGGTAACTTCAATCGGATGATCAAACAAATTGCAATTACGTGCCGAGCCCAATCCCGAGAATCAAGTATCAGGATACATCTTCATTCTGAGTATGGCGGATCGGCTACCGTCGGTAGCACCGAAGCAAAATCTGTTGACACAAGCCAATTCTTCCAAACGATGAGTTGGCCACAAAAGACGTTTAATTCGTTGTACTTTAATTGGGCTTTCGTAACCATTCATTTCTGCACCCTCTCCGGGAACGAAATCCAATACGGAATCGGAGAAGTCCGTGTGGCTCGGAATTGAAAGAGATTCGAGAAACCGTAACTGCCGACGACATCTGGGGGACAATAAATCCTCAATGTTGTAAAAGATGGAATGAACTCTTTCCCTACCCCTCTGTTTCTTAGGTAAGCACAATAAAAATTCATCAAATCCTTTTTTATTAGATACCTTCCTAAATTTATTTCTGAACTTCGATAAAGTACTAATCATTTTATACATCAGGATCTGATCGGTAAGGACCTTGGTCCTACGCGGATATGCATTGAAGAACAGATGATTCAGGACTTTGCGTCTACCTCGGTCAAGAATCATACTCAGTAAGTCCGGCTCTAAATCCATGTCTTCAGTAAATGCAAGAATAGTTTCATAATTTCCCATCACGTGAATAGTAGACGCGAGTTCTCTCAATTTCTCTGATTTTTGCTCCAACAGCTTGGATCTGAATTTCCAGCGACGTTTGGGACGAAAAGAGTGTCTGGTGGCGAACCTTGGCTTACGTACCTCGGACTTCTCACTCGAAAATTTGTTGAAGGGTAGTCCCACGTCAAATTCTTCGTGGGATCTTTTTCCCAAGAGGACTTCATATGTCTCGATTGGTACCGATTTTTTAGGTCTAGAAATCGTATTATTTTTATATGTCTCCACCAAATCGGGGGCGATCATCCATGGGGCTGAATCCAACTTTACATCCCATTTCATTATGGAATTGGGGATCACTGGACGGACACTCAACCCTTTTCTCCTTTCTTTAGCGATTTGGCTCATACGGTTTCCGGATCGGATTCTTCGTTCGATCGAGTTTTGCCGCGTCGTGAACCCCAGCACATCTGTGTCTCGCAAAAAATATGCGAAACTGTGCAGTAAGTTGCTACACCCCCGTTTTTTACCGAGATTCGCAATTCGATCCCTCAGCAAAGAGTTTTCCGCATGAATAGAATGATTTTCTGCCCTTCTTTTTAATAAATAGTGGTTTTCCCCGTGCACGCCTGCATCAACCCATTCAAACTTTTTTTTCTTATCAAGAAAATTTCTCCATTTTTTTGGAGATATTTGGGACCACGTTTCGATCGGTAAATTGTATCGATCAAGACAATCCAACCGAATTTTCCAATCATTTGCATTCAATGCATGAATCGATTTGAGGAATCCCCAATATCTTCCATATTTGGTTATGCTTTCATCAATATATGGATATTTATGCAAATCCCGGGTTGGTACATCCCCGAAGTATTTTGCTTCGTAGCTGCTTAAGTTGTTTGCGCTTCTGCCAAAGCCTTTGTCACTCACTTCGTTTTCTAGCAAGACGGTCAAGTCCATCCCATCTTTCAAACTGGTGGACCATACTCCATCAAAAACATAAGCTTGAGACAAAAACCCAGTGGAACCATTACTACCAATCCCCAGCAGTGCAGCCCGTTGTTTATGAACGTCCAGATCTGATTGTTCCTTCTTTTCGTGAATTTGGGCAATACCACTGACAGTCCGTACTAGGCGGGCCCCCAACGCCTCGAATCCAATCCCGGGATAAGCAGTAATTTTTAAAATTGTTTGATATAATTTTATCGATGACGAAACACAATTGTTTTTTGGTTTAGCAACCCATGTGTGAAGCTCAAAAAGCTTTTGTCGAATAGCAATGGATTCTATATCCGATCTGAAAGATCTGCCAATACTTGTGTCACGTAACTCCTGAATATCCATTTCCTCAATACGCTTTCGTAATGCTCTTCGGTCGTTTTCTCCGGGACCTCCACTCACTGCATCCCCGAATAGACTCATCATTCCCGATCGAGTATCTGATTTGGATTTGTTGGTGGTGTATCTTACCAATGTCTCGCCATAATCAGAAACTGAGTGGGTATTGCTATTAATAGTATTTGATTTCAGTTCTGCCTCTCCATTGATAGCATCGTGACCAGCAAGCTTTTCGCTCTTTTTTATCCTTGAGCCCACATCCGTGGGACCCTGCCCCTCAGCGTTGCTCATACCGGCAGTCCTCTCAATCCCTTCAACTCCAATAAACGGATTGGGCACCGCCCGTCCGAATCGCATAGACTCGATCAACCTGTTGATGAAACGGCCTACTTGTTTAGTTCGCAACGCATATCTCTTCCTGAAAGTCTTTACGATTCTTTGTCTTACCGGATTCCAGAACGAAGGATCCTTCCTGGTAGTCCCGAAAGGTACATCCGTTTGAAACCCCCAAGCAGTTAAGTGACTAAACTGAACTCTTTCTCTTCCTAATTGATCTACATCATTGTCATTAGACGATACCTCCGGCTTGATGGATTGATTAGTAATTCCCTTTTTCTTGAATGATCCCCTCTTTTTACTATGCCAAGGTTTCAGTTGAGATGGAAACAAAATCTTTGTTTGAACACCGTCCTTTGACCAACGACCGGGAAACCTATTTTCTGGGAATTCTTCACCGTCGTAGCTGCGGATCACGTGGGACTCCCTGCACGGATCGATCCAATCTTCACCCCACTCGGGAACTTGGAGGCATAATATCCGACCAATATTCTTAGGTATAATCAAGAGAGGTAACTTCAAATATCTTCGGAAATTGGATTGCGAGACCAGTAATAACCCCCTACCTGTATGGATCGACCCCATGTCTAACCTAGCAGCGAGATTTAAGCGTTCGTATTTCGATCTACCAAAACTATTTTGAGGAGAAGGAGTAATTGATGCTTGTTCCACTTGGGGACTCGCTCCTCCCCTTGTATCAACTACAGCTACTTCGGGATCCCATTTTGCTGAGCCTTTGCTCCACGATGAGGCGGAAACGGGTATTTCCATCCATCTTATGAAGAATGGAGAATGAGTCTTACCCTGCAGCATTCTCGAGATAAGTGTCTTACGCCTTCGGGCCCGCATAGATCCTTTAATAAGCCTTCGACGGAAATCGGAAGATTTTGAATAGCGTTTCAGTGGTTTAGCTGACCTTAACCCCGTTTTTCCAAAGCTAATAGCTAAATTTCTGAGCTTTTTGTTACGAATATCGCTATCCATACCAGCTATATCAAATCGACTTTCATTAATGAATTGAGTATTACGAAACAAATCCCTTTCAAGATCCTCAATTCGATGAGTCAAACATATATTCCCTCTATGACCCATCATGAAAGAAAATTCTTTTTGATCGGTCGAGGATGCATCATACAGGAATGCACGACTCGGATTCCTACACATATCTTCGAAATAAATAAAAGATAGAGCCCGATCCGTTGGTAACAGCTTGGAGATATCCTCCCAAGTTACGGAAGGCTGAAAACTCTTTATTGCTTCCAAAACGTTTCTTAATTCCAAACTCTCGAGTTTCTGTTCATTGGGTATGAATCTATCGAACACAAATTCAGAAACTTCAAGAGCATCTGGAGATAATGGTTCCCAAGGAAGAGGAATCTTATTATTCAAAAATTCTTTATGTTTATTCAAAATCCAAGTTTCGATTTTGTTTTCACGGCTTACTACCTCTGCAAAATCTTCAGACGTTTTAAGTACTGGCATCGCCGTTTCACAAATCGCAAGGAACGACCGTGAATTCGGAACTCTGACGCGATGCAATTGACTCATTAAAGGATCAGAGATCTTGGGTAATCCCATAACCCCTTCAATCTTTGATCTCGTTCTTTTTTCTATTGCTCCCGAGAAGACACATCCATTATTTAGAAGCCTGATTCGATCTTTCAGTTCGTTATGCAAATTATCTCTTTCATTCAGATGATCCAGGATCCAGTTTCGATAAAGAGATGGAGTTGATAACGAAACATCAAAACCCTTTAGGGAGTTTTTCAACTATTCTTCAAGAATTGACGAACCAGGCGAAGATGCAAAAACCAACCGTGATTTGCTATCGGTTACACACTCGGTGAAAAAGCAAGTTGATACTCTCCTTTTAATATCGCTTTGATGGCTGATCCGACTGATCGGCCTGTGCCGCATGGGTCGATTCGTTCTCCGGGGATCAAAGAGCGAGGTAGGCCGTGACTCGCAAAGCCATTTTGCGGAGGATGGTGAATCCAAACAGGTTTTATCATATTTGATTAATTCATCCTCAAATTTTCGCGTCATGAAAGGAACTGGGGACCTACCCGGATACAACAGCATAGTTATGAATGAAACAATACTAAAAGTCTTATGCATGACACGTTTCAGCAAGATATAAAGTATTGGTGAGTCTTTCTCGATGCGATGCATCGATAATCTAGACGATTGCCCGAGCAATAAATGGCCGATCAACCAGCCCGAGAAACTACCCATTAGGAATGTTGTACTGTTGCTGTAACGGAACACAACTAGATGAATCAATCTTGCTAATGTAGCGTTTGGCAACAAAATTGGATTGAATGGCTGGAGAACTGGACTATTCGGGAATGTGCTTGCAACTCTCGAATCGCGGATTGACTGTGCCGGGCGGAGGGCCTGGTAATCCGGTAAATCTTTGGTTCGGGACCAAAATAGAAACACGTATGGTAGAACCGCAATAGTTACCAGGTTAGGTCTCGGAATCAACAAATAAATCGGTGAAAAGAAAACGGATGAAAAGACTAGTAACTGACCTGTCATTGATCCGATGAGTGCGGCTATACCGCTAAAATCCCCCCATAAAAGAAAAGACCTCAGACATAAAATTTGCGAAGGTCCGATGGGCAGTGTTGGCAGCAATCCGTAATAAAAACCAAATAATAGAGAAGGGCTCATATTTTTTAACCAACCGATTAATGACGCTCTAAAGCAAAATTTTAATATTGAATTAACCTCAATTTTTTTCATCATAGTGATTGATTATTAAGTAATTTTTTTTGCTCCACCGAAAGTTGTTCCCAGCCTATCGCTGCTGGATACGAATACTTCCCAATGGTAATCGATTCGTTTTAACAATCACTATGATTAATAGAGTAGGTTGAAGCGACACGAACAGCCAACCAAAAGAATTACGAGTATCCCCCTTGAGAAATGCTCGATGTGTTTATCTCGTCGTGTTACTGCAAGTACTCCATCCTTATATTACATTTTATTATACAGCAATCAAACAAATTTTGTTCATCCTATTCATGAGAAATGTATGACTCCCGTTGTATGGAAGTTGCGGGGTGCGCGGTGCGCGCGGCAGCAGGCGCATACCGCACCACACAAAAACGGTAGTTAGTAACATGGGTATTGGTGAAGGGAACGGTTGGATATGGTAAAGGTCTTGCGAGAGACAACGTGAAAGTGTTGACTATTGCATTTCGTCAGAAAAAAAATATAATTTTTTTTTCGAGCAATTAGAATTTAAAGCATCAATTAATACTTTTATTTTTTGTCAGATGGTTTTTGGAAGATATAATTATCCAGTTTGGTTTGGTATCATTTATCCAAGTGAGGATTAGCCGTTTCATAAATAATCGTTCTATATCAAACTGAAAACCCAGCTATAAATAGGATAGGTTATCCCCATAAAAAAGATGGATTCCCTGTCTAGGGATTTTTTTATATCCTCATATAATATTTGATATCTCTTCCTCTTTTTCTTTTAAACTAATCGAATTTTCATCACTTTTTCTTTTTATGTATATGCATTTTTTTAATTTTTTATGATTAATCAGTTGGGCTGATGTGTCAACCTCCTAAAAAAAAAGCCTTACTCTTTTTTTTTTTATGTACCTAAAAAGTAAGAAATCATTTAGAATGATTGAAACGAATAGGAATGTATAAACTAAGTTTTAGTTACATGAAGCAATTGATTAACGATTCATCTTCCATGAGTGCAAAACAATTGTAATGCTTAATCCACAAATTTAAATCAATTTAAAATCGATTAAAATAACAGGTTAAATATCTCTATTATTCTAAAAAATCAATTTGATTCAAAATAAAGGATTCGTTTTCTAAAATGATGTTTTTATTTTCGCTCTAGAGATTCAAATTTATTAAATGAGGGGCAAAACTGTGAGCACGGGTACGGGATAAGCCTCCACAGATAAGTAGAGTAGAATTAAATAGTAATTATAAAATTATGGTCGTTCGACTACGATGTATCTATTATTAATAGTGCCTATTAGGAAGCCTGTAAGAGTGAAATTATTATCGTGCTTTGGATTGCACCCAATCGGTTGTTTATTAATAAAAAAACAAGATTAAATATAATTTAATAAACTTTTTTTTTTTTTTAACTATATTAAATAACGGTTGTAACGACATATATCAGAACAAAGATAGATTGCAACTAACGCATATAAAGCTTAGAATAAAATTTGATAGGTAAAAAAAAAAACTAAAGTTGTATTAAAGGATTTTTGGGTTTCCCCGATAGCTCAGTGGTAGAGCAGTCGGCTGTTAACCGATTAGTCATAGGTTCAAGCCCTATTCGGGGAGTTTGCTCGAAAAAAAAATTATATTTTTTTTCTGACGAAATGCAATAGTCAACACTTTCACGTTGTCTCTCGCAAGACCTTTACCATATCCAACCGTTCCCTTCACCAATACCCATGTTACTAACTACCGTTTTTGTGTGGTGCGGTATGCGCCTGCTGCCGCGCGCACCGCGCACCCCGCAACTTCCATACAACGGGAGTCATACATTTCTCATGAATAGGATGAACAAAATTTGTTTGATTGCTGTATAATAAAATGTAATATAAGGATGGAGTACTTGCAGTAACACGACGAGATAAACACATCGAGCATTTCTCAAGGGGGATACTCGTAATTCTTTTGGTTGGCTGTTCGTGTCGCTTCAACCTACTCTATTAATCATAGTGATTGTTAAAACGAATCGATTACCATTGGGAAGTATTCGTATCCAGCAGCGATAGGCTGGGAACAACTTTCGGTGGAGCAAAAAAAATTACTTAATAATCAATCACTATGATGAAAAAAATTGAGGTTAATTCAATATTAAAATTTTGCTTTAGAGCGTCATTAATCGGTTGGTTAAAAAATATGAGCCCTTCTCTATTATTTGGTTTTTATTACGGATTGCTGCCAACACTGCCCATCGGACCTTCGCAAATTTTATGTCTGAGGTCTTTTCTTTTATGGGGGGATTTTAGCGGTATAGCCGCACTCATCGGATCAATGACAGGTCAGTTACTAGTCTTTTCATCCGTTTTCTTTTCACCGATTTATTTGTTGATTCCGAGACCTAACCTGGTAACTATTGCGGTTCTACCATACGTGTTTCTATTTTGGTCCCGAACCAAAGATTTACCGGATTACCAGGCCCTCCGCCCGGCACAGTCAATCCGCGATTCGAGAGTTGCAAGCACATTCCCGAATAGTCCAGTTCTCCAGCCATTCAATCCAATTTTGTTGCCAAACGCTACATTAGCAAGATTGATTCATCTAGTTGTGTTCCGTTACAGCAACAGTACAACATTCCTAATGGGTAGTTTCTCGGGCTGGTTGATCGGCCATTTATTGCTCGGGCAATCGTCTAGATTATCGATGCATCGCATCGAGAAAGACTCACCAATACTTTATATCTTGCTGAAACGTGTCATGCATAAGACTTTTAGTATTGTTTCATTCATAACTATGCTGTTGTATCCGGGTAGGTCCCCAGTTCCTTTCATGACGCGAAAATTTGAGGATGAATTAATCAAATATGATAAAACCTGTTTGGATTCACCATCCTCCGCAAAATGGCTTTGCGAGTCACGGCCTACCTCGCTCTTTGATCCCCGGAGAACGAATCGACCCATGCGGCACAGGCCGATCAGTCGGATCAGCCATCAAAGCGATATTAAAAGGAGAGTATCAACTTGCTTTTTCACCGAGTGTGTAACCGATAGCAAATCACGGTTGGTTTTTGCATCTTCGCCTGGTTCGTCAATTCTTGAAGAATAGTTGAAAAACTCCCTAAAGGGTTTTGATGTTTCGTTATCAACTCCATCTCTTTATCGAAACTGGATCCTGGATCATCTGAATGAAAGAGATAATTTGCATAACGAACTGAAAGATCGAATCAGGCTTCTAAATAATGGATGTGTCTTCTCGGGAGCAATAGAAAAAAGAACGAGATCAAAGATTGAAGGGGTTATGGGATTACCCAAGATCTCTGATCCTTTAATGAGTCAATTGCATCGCGTCAGAGTTCCGAATTCACGGTCGTTCCTTGCGATTTGTGAAACGGCGATGCCAGTACTTAAAACGTCTGAAGATTTTGCAGAGGTAGTAAGCCGTGAAAACAAAATCGAAACTTGGATTTTGAATAAACATAAAGAATTTTTGAATAATAAGATTCCTCTTCCTTGGGAACCATTATCTCCAGATGCTCTTGAAGTTTCTGAATTTGTGTTCGATAGATTCATACCCAATGAACAGAAACTCGAGAGTTTGGAATTAAGAAACGTTTTGGAAGCAATAAAGAGTTTTCAGCCTTCCGTAACTTGGGAGGATATCTCCAAGCTGTTACCAACGGATCGGGCTCTATCTTTTATTTATTTCGAAGATATGTGTAGGAATCCGAGTCGTGCATTCCTGTATGATGCATCCTCGACCGATCAAAAAGAATTTTCTTTCATGATGGGTCATAGAGGGAATATATGTTTGACTCATCGAATTGAGGATCTTGAAAGGGATTTGTTTCGTAATACTCAATTCATTAATGAAAGTCGATTTGATATAGCTGGTATGGATAGCGATATTCGTAACAAAAAGCTCAGAAATTTAGCTATTAGCTTTGGAAAAACGGGGTTAAGGTCAGCTAAACCACTGAAACGCTATTCAAAATCTTCCGATTTCCGTCGAAGGCTTATTAAAGGATCTATGCGGGCCCGAAGGCGTAAGACACTTATCTCGAGAATGCTGCAGGGTAAGACTCATTCTCCATTCTTCATAAGATGGATGGAAATACCCGTTTCCGCCTCATCGTGGAGCAAAGGCTCAGCAAAATGGGATCCCGAAGTAGCTGTAGTTGATACAAGGGGAGGAGCGAGTCCCCAAGTGGAACAAGCATCAATTACTCCTTCTCCTCAAAATAGTTTTGGTAGATCGAAATACGAACGCTTAAATCTCGCTGCTAGGTTAGACATGGGGTCGATCCATACAGGTAGGGGGTTATTACTGGTCTCGCAATCCAATTTCCGAAGATATTTGAAGTTACCTCTCTTGATTATACCTAAGAATATTGGTCGGATATTATGCCTCCAAGTTCCCGAGTGGGGTGAAGATTGGATCGATCCGTGCAGGGAGTCCCACGTGATCCGCAGCTACGACGGTGAAGAATTCCCAGAAAATAGGTTTCCCGGTCGTTGGTCAAAGGACGGTGTTCAAACAAAGATTTTGTTTCCATCTCAACTGAAACCTTGGCATAGTAAAAAGAGGGGATCATTCAAGAAAAAGGGAATTACTAATCAATCCATCAAGCCGGAGGTATCGTCTAATGACAATGATGTAGATCAATTAGGAAGAGAAAGAGTTCAGTTTAGTCACTTAACTGCTTGGGGGTTTCAAACGGATGTACCTTTCGGGACTACCAGGAAGGATCCTTCGTTCTGGAATCCGGTAAGACAAAGAATCGTAAAGACTTTCAGGAAGAGATATGCGTTGCGAACTAAACAAGTAGGCCGTTTCATCAACAGGTTGATCGAGTCTATGCGATTCGGACGGGCGGTGCCCAATCCGTTTATTGGAGTTGAAGGGATTGAGAGGACTGCCGGTATGAGCAACGCTGAGGGGCAGGGTCCCACGGATGTGGGCTCAAGGATAAAAAAGAGCGAAAAGCTTGCTGGTCACGATGCTATCAATGGAGAGGCAGAACTGAAATCAAATACTATTAATAGCAATACCCACTCAGTTTCTGATTATGGCGAGACATTGGTAAGATACACCACCAACAAATCCAAATCAGATACTCGATCGGGAATGATGAGTCTATTCGGGGATGCAGTGAGTGGAGGTCCCGGAGAAAACGACCGAAGAGCATTACGAAAGCGTATTGAGGAAATGGATATTCAGGAGTTACGTGACACAAGTATTGGCAGATCTTTCAGATCGGATATAGAATCCATTGCTATTCGACAAAAGCTTTTTGAGCTTCACACATGGGTTGCTAAACCAAAAAACAATTGTGTTTCGTCATCGATAAAATTATATCAAACAATTTTAAAAATTACTGCTTATCCCGGGATTGGATTCGAGGCGTTGGGGGCCCGCCTAGTACGGACTGTCAGTGGTATTGCCCAAATTCACGAAAAGAAGGAACAATCAGATCTGGACGTTCATAAACAACGGGCTGCACTGCTGGGGATTGGTAGTAATGGTTCCACTGGGTTTTTGTCTCAAGCTTATGTTTTTGATGGAGTATGGTCCACCAGTTTGAAAGATGGGATGGACTTGACCGTCTTGCTAGAAAACGAAGTGAGTGACAAAGGCTTTGGCAGAAGCGCAAACAACTTAAGCAGCTACGAAGCAAAATACTTCGGGGATGTACCAACCCGGGATTTGCATAAATATCCATATATTGATGAAAGCATAACCAAATATGGAAGATATTGGGGATTCCTCAAATCGATTCATGCATTGAATGCAAATGATTGGAAAATTCGGTTGGATTGTCTTGATCGATACAATTTACCGATCGAAACGTGGTCCCAAATATCTCCAAAAAAATGGAGAAATTTTCTTGATAAGAAAAAAAAGTTTGAATGGGTTGATGCAGGCGTGCACGGGGAAAACCACTATTTATTAAAAAGAAGGGCAGAAAATCATTCTATTCATGCGGAAAACTCTTTGCTGAGGGATCGAATTGCGAATCTCGGTAAAAAACGGGGGTGTAGCAACTTACTGCACAGTTTCGCATATTTTTTGCGAGACACAGATGTGCTGGGGTTCACGACGCGGCAAAACTCGATCGAACGAAGAATCCGATCCGGAAACCGTATGAGCCAAATCGCTAAAGAAAGGAGAAAAGGGTTGAGTGTCCGTCCAGTGATCCCCAATTCCATAATGAAATGGGATGTAAAGTTGGATTCAGCCCCATGGATGATCGCCCCCGATTTGGTGGAGACATATAAAAATAATACGATTTCTAGACCTAAAAAATCGGTACCAATCGAGACATATGAAGTCCTCTTGGGAAAAAGATCCCACGAAGAATTTGACGTGGGACTACCCTTCAACAAATTTTCGAGTGAGAAGTCCGAGGTACGTAAGCCAAGGTTCGCCACCAGACACTCTTTTCGTCCCAAACGTCGCTGGAAATTCAGATCCAAGCTGTTGGAGCAAAAATCAGAGAAATTGAGAGAACTCGCGTCTACTATTCACGTGATGGGAAATTATGAAACTATTCTTGCATTTACTGAAGACATGGATTTAGAGCCGGACTTACTGAGTATGATTCTTGACCGAGGTAGACGCAAAGTCCTGAATCATCTGTTCTTCAATGCATATCCGCGTAGGACCAAGGTCCTTACCGATCAGATCCTGATGTATAAAATGATTAGTACTTTATCGAAGTTCAGAAATAAATTTAGGAAGGTATCTAATAAAAAAGGATTTGATGAATTTTTATTGTGCTTACCTAAGAAACAGAGGGGTAGGGAAAGAGTTCATTCCATCTTTTACAACATTGAGGATTTATTGTCCCCCAGATGTCGTCGGCAGTTACGGTTTCTCGAATCTCTTTCAATTCCGAGCCACACGGACTTCTCCGATTCCGTATTGGATTTCGTTCCCGGAGAGGGTGCAGAAATGAATGGTTACGAAAGCCCAATTAAAGTACAACGAATTAAACGTCTTTTGTGGCCAACTCATCGTTTGGAAGAATTGGCTTGTGTCAACAGATTTTGCTTCGGTGCTACCGACGGTAGCCGATCCGCCATACTCAGAATGAAGATGTATCCTGATACTTGATTCTCGGGATTGGGCTCGGCACGTAATTGCAATTTGTTTGATCATCCGATTGAAGTTACCGAGCGATCGGTAGCTTCAATCAGATTTCTATCCCGATTCTCGAATCCCATTACCTATAAGAATCAAGACCTATTATGATTAGAAACGGGTAGTTGTTTGATGAATCCAATAATCGTTAAGGAGCACTATTATCCATCTATCCACTTACACACAGATAAAGAGGTACAGATACAGACCAATAAAACTAAGTTTGTACCAAACTATTCAGTAATAATTGGATATTTGGATGGTGTAATAAATCCAGTAGACAATCATTGTTAATACCATCATCACGAATAGAGGGGTGTATACCAATCCGTCGCAAGTCCCTGATGAGAAGGAGAAGATGGGATCTACCCTGTCTCAGATATCTCAGATAAGTCTTCGAGTTTTGAGAATTACCTACCACTTGAGATTCCACCCCAGAGATTATTCCTCTCAAAGAGGTCTTTGGAAACTACTGGGAAAACGCAAAAGCATTCCAAATTATTTGTTCAAGAGAAACATAGATTCGTATAACAGATCAGTGAGAGAGTCGGGTATCCGTGGATCGAAGGACTATTAGTCCGGATTTGTAAAAACGTTTTGAGTGAGATAGAAACAGTTCGAAGCGAATACTCCTTAGTCCCTTTCGGGTGGTCCCAAAGCTGCTGCTCAACCCAAAAGAGTGGCTATAAACTTACGCATTGCGTCATACTCTTCCTTTTTGGGAAGATAAAAGTGATAACTCGGGAGTGAAGACATCTAATGCAATCGACGCAGTTGGCGCCGGTGCTGACCGGTACCGACCCGAAGCGTAAGAAACCGTAGAATGGAATAAACCAGAGACGAGGCTGTTGTGAATCATTCAAGTTTGATTGATTCAAGTGAGCATTCCAGTAGGGGGAATGACCAATAATTATTAATTTCACTTACAACAGCCTCGTCTCTGGTTTCCCCAATGATTAACCCCGGATCACGGGCTTTCGGGCCCATCAGGACCTTCATCATTAAAGGTTCGGACGTAATCAATTTTCAGTACCGATGAGCAGGAAGCAATATAAAAAAAACGAAAGGAAATAGGAAGCTAAGTAGACCCTCGACGGCGAGATCGCGCGTCTCATTACTAATTGTCGTCATTTGTTGATGATCCAGAAATGACTTGACAGGATACGTTATAACGCGAGTGGGTAGATAAAGGAAAGATCAGACGGGTCCGGGTACAAAATACTTCTGAACTGTCTCAACACCATTACCGAACCGAGAGGCTAAGCTAACTGGCTGGCGCTCCTGGAGAGAAGAAGCATCCCACATCTCGGAAGACAGGTCTTTCAGCAAGCGACGTTGGTCATCTGGTCGGATAGAGTTCTGCTTGCTAATAGCTCTCTCCAACGTTTTAGCTGCTATTTTTAGAGAGTGGATTGCAGACTGGTCCATAAAAAACTTGAGTATAACCAAACCACCCAACAGTGATATCAAGAATCCCATAATCAAACTTCTTATTGGTTTACAATTATAAAATTTTTTGAAAAAGATGAAAAGTTGGATTGGCTTTCATTTTCTTATTTTTATTTCCAAGAAGGTTTCCATTAATATCATTTTCTATCAAATGATATTTCTACCCCCAGAAGTTCAAGACTACGGGATTTTAATAAAAAAATACAGGTTTCCTCCCTTGTCGACGCGCGGGTGAGTAGTCCGTCATTTTTCAAGCTAAGAGGTATTCCAGAACGATCTAATAGTAATTTTTCAACCAAATATATGACTGTTGCTAGCGCATCCGCTAAGGAATAGCGTGAGTGGCTCATAGTGGTAGAAGGAACCAAACGAGAAGGGAGACCCAGGGGGTTCACGGGGGAGGCTTCAAAGCCCATAGACAGATATCCTGGGGTCTCTAGGGTTTCTTTCAGGGGTCCTTCCTTGTCCTTGCTTGAGCCAATTGAATCGCTCTTGACGTCAATTCCTCCGCAGTCCAATCCTGTGAGAATTCCCTCTTAAGCAGCTCGGGGTGTTTTGATAGAAACTCTTTGGCTGCCAGATGCTCTTCTCTTGTTAGGTTCTCATAACTTCTTCTTCACCCCAGACTAGCTCCGGTTGTTCCGACAGAACGTCTTCAGTCGCCTGCCCCTGAAGATCTAACTTTTCATCTTTTTCAAAAACTTTCTAATTTCTTTGAAAATAGCCCAAAAACTCAACACCCTCGATACCTCTTCCGCTCTCTTCACCGTCTCTATCCGAGACGGAATAATCGGCGTAATCTACAGAATCGTTACCCCTCCCTTCCTCTTCAATGCCTTCTTTCCTTTCAAACAACTCTTTGTCTTCCCAAAAGCCCCCCCCCCAAGGCTCTTCCTCCGCCAATTAGTGATGCTTTACATTGTTTTCTATTGGGTTTCCTGAGTTCTCCAAGCTCAGTCCAATCACCCTCTTCCGCGTTTCTTTATCAAAGTGATAATATCGGAGTGACCTTTGTACCGAAGGGAATCGTTTAAGACGTCTCCAAAGGTGAAGCTACTGATGGGCTCAATCCCGTTAGCCCCCGCGTAATTGACATACGAGTTATGTAACAACCCTAGTATATATAGGTGCTTTTATTGCTTGGGTAGCGTGCTGCTGGAGCATATCTTCGCTCTACTGGTCAATCACGCCATCGGATCGGTATGGTTGGTCGACACCCCCACTCACTGAGTCGCCAATCACCCGAGGCGGTTCGCCCTGCCTTCCCAGGATCGGTTTTATTTTGTTTATTCTATAAACAGCTTTGAGTAGCCCAGTTGCCCCCTTGCGTACATAAGATCTATAAACACTTCGATCGTATTTGTTGTGATGCTAACCGATCGAGTGATAGACTCTGATTCACCAACTGATGCTAGAACCAATAGATGTGATAATAGCATCTCCATAGCCGTTTGTGCGAGTCCTTCTGCAGAATCGGTGTTGCAAAGATTCAAAATGGTCTAATGCGTATTGATCAATCAAGGGACAGTACACAAGTACGAAAGCTATATTCAACAAGGATATTAGTTACTGTCAAATTCAGTGATTTTTCCGAATTCGTTTCTTTGGTACTTCCAGTCGCTTCAAAGGAAGCCATCAACACGGCTCGGGGAGTTCCCTCATTATTCATTATTGCTGCGACAGCCACCGAAGCCAGTATCGGGTAATCCACCCATTCCTTCAACTACTTATCAAAAAGGATCAACTCGCATCCCTCAATTTGATTTGTTAAAATGTTAATTGGATCCTTCAATAAAACCCTTCTTTTGGGATACCCTCTATCGGGGCATGTCGCACTATACCTAATCAAGCAAAGTTTGACTGTTTTTGTCACGATAAGAGTTGTCTGTCAATGTTATTAATCCCCTTCGATCTTCTTTTCGATGTCGTTGAAGTCTCATACAATGTTATGAATGATAATGTGCCGGTCACGCATCACTCACAGACGAAGAAACAACAGGAGGCGTTTTGACGAAGAGGACGGTAAAGGATGTGGATGAATGTGTGCGGGATATTCAAAGTAATGCTTGAATACAAATAATGAATGGAAGTATATCCATATTATCTATCTTTCTTTCTATATACAGCTCGTTAGACTCGTGAATGGAGTAGCAGGTGGGGACGCCGCATCCACCTACTCGGAATTATGCTTGGTTTTCGAATATGCTAATGTGTGTGCTTCAAGCGTCTGAGCGAGAGAATGCGTTTGGCAACTCATACGCATGTGCACAGGTATAAACAGGAGCGAAGGAGGTTCGGTGGCGCACTCAGTAAAGACATATGACACTTGTATTGGTCGCACCCAATGTGTAAGAGCTTGTCCGACGGATGCATCGGAAACGGTACCTTGGGAGGGGTGTAAAGCTAATCAAATTGCTTCCGCCCCCAGAACCGAAGATTGCGTAGGTCGCAAGAGATGTGAATCCGCTTGCCCAACAGATTCTTTGAGCGTGCGCGTCTATCCGGGGTCAGAAACAACTCGTAGTATGGGTCTAGCTTACTAAGTAGTTGATGATACAAAAATAATACTAAGCGAGAACCAGATATTATCCTCCCGCCTCATATCCAACTGGATATGAGGATATGAGTCGGGGCATTACCCCCTCTAATTGCCAGGAGATTATGATTGCACAAATCCCTCCATCGGATCCAATTCTGGATCCGGTATCCATGGATTCTTCTCCACGGGTCTTATTTATGGGGACTTCGTAACTACTTCGGCAAATACATCTGCCTGTCAAAAACAAAACACTATATGCATCTGTTCTTTACTCCGTCCTTAATACCGACTATATGCCTAGCATGGCCAAACAGTGGTTTTTATCTCTCCGAACTTTTTGCGTTTCCCCCCGTAAGGGGGGATTGGAACCATACAAAAAAATTTACGTCTATATCTATGATATGATGAGAGAGTGAGGAACAAATAGAAGGAAGGAACGGGAAGAAAAAGAGAAACGTTAATATTCAGCTACAAAATTCATTTATTGGCTGGTGGTTTCTATCCGCTCGGTTGTCGCGGCTCTAACCACAATTTCAAAGGGATTGGAGACCCATTTTTTGGCATCGCGAGCTTGACGAACGATACGCGTCTCGCGTCGCCGGGTGCCTCGCGGGATCCCTACCTGACTAAAATCCGATAGTTACCTTTTCCTTCCAAGCTTGGTTTAAAACTCCTGGGTAGGTGCGTTGCATCGCAATTCGCGCGTGCGCTGGCCGAGTCGGGAGGTTATAGATCGCTCGACTCCGTAATTTTCAGAAGGGGATTACCCGTTAGTCTTTCAACTGGTTTTTACAATCATCATAATTGGTTATTTGACGACAGATCCCCCTGGGGAAATATTATATATGATTTCTTACGGATCAATTGCTAGTGCAGCTTCGCCTATTCCCGCGAGGGATTGCTACGATCGGAACCATGTTTTATCTCTCGTCCAGCCGGTGGGAATAAAACGATAGTCACTCCGATGCCTTAATTGTTTACCGCGTTTACTACTCCTTCAATGGGCCTGCCACTACCAGGAACGAGAGGTTCCCCAACATAATTACCGGTATTTTTGGGAACAATTACGAGTCAAAATTTGTTTTGTATTCGAAGACCCTCCTTCGGAAGCGATCAGTGCAGTATCAACTCCCATTTACCCACTATCCATGTTGCTTGCTTTGACGGTTACGATTCAAATGAAGTACCTTCTAATTTAGATAATTCCGAGTAATGATCGGTTCTGTTCGGATGGGGGAGGCACCGGGCACGCATTTGGCCTATCGCGGCACCTCCCACCCGTGCAATCCTAGGCTGAATCCGAATGGACCAGAAAGGTACTGTTCGATTCGTTGGAACAATAAATAGGTGGTTGAAACGTATGAATATAACGAGGGAGGTACACTCGTTGATTTTTACTTTCTTGAACATATCAAACGTATATTTATCTTTACCACCTGGCTAGGCTTGCTACTCCCTTGGCCATAAACAAGCCTTCGCCGTAACCGAATTAAATAAAGTTATTGAAACGGACAATCCCATTTCATTGTGGGGCCAGCCATCCGTGATTGTGCAAACCGATTCCTAACGAATTAACCCCTGAAGAACGAGTCCAAACCAATAAAAATCCCATGGAGGCTATCGCAGCAGGTGCCTCCCCTCGCCAATCATTGCTGATTCTGGTATGAAGATGAATAGCATATACCAACCGAGTCACTAGCGACCGAGTTTCCTTAGGATCCCGACTCCGGTACGACCCCCACGCCTCATTAGCCCACACCGAACCGGAGGGAATACCGACTGTCAGGAGGGAGAGACCTACACCGATGATTCGATGGCTCCACCGATCTGGTTTAGCAATTAATTGATTTCTATGTAGATTCAGGGATAAATGGTAGGAGGATTTTTCCACCACGTTTTTGTTCTCAACCAATTCACAAGAATCTTTATTTATTTCCTGACGTTGTACCCAACCGGTGAAGACACGATTCGCAGTAATGATGAAGGATTTATCACCGCCGGTGAAACAAATAGTTGATAAAGATATTGCCAGTGGAGACCCACGTGGTGAAGCTGCGTAGCTCAATAGCGTCGTACTTACATGCATCGTCGACCAATAGGATTACGAAGCAGGTACTAATGGTGTGTTTTGTTGCACCCCCCCAGGAAGACCCAGAGTTGCAAATTCGTAGGTTGATGAAGCGCACAGTCCCGCGGTTGCGGCTGACCACTCATTTCGGTTCTTAAGGCCTAGGATCATGTATGGTGGGGAAAAGCTCCACGAAGGGAACGTAAATGATTCGTACAAATCGCTTGGTGGAAAATGCTTGTACCGTACCCAACAGATGATCATTAATCCGGTCGTACACGGGGAAGCAAATACCACGCCCTTTCTGCCCGAGTCACCAAACCCTTTGAATCTACCAATTAGGTATGTCCAGTCACACGTGGTAGCAAAAAAAAGGGTAGAGAGGGAAATGTGAACAAGTATTTTCTCCATTACGTGCATCATGCAAAAGGGAAAAATAATCAATTATGATCCGTATGAATATCTCTATCTATCTATGTGTACGTATACACATACATGTAAAGAGAGATAGATTGATATACATATATGGATTTTCATAGATGGGTGCCTTGTCGCTGTTCGTTCGTTCCACATCGATTGGTGAACCTGTCGTTCATGACATACTTAATCTAGAATCATACCCCGACAGATATACAATTCGAGAAGCTATCGGTGTCCGCTTTGCTCTTGCCGAGACTACCATCCCCAGTGTGTCAATATTCCTAGGATGAGAGTTCCTATATTATTTTTATCCATTGAATCCAAAAAGGGTTTTGAAATGGGGTTGTATTGCCGCTACTCGGATTCGAACCGAGATGCTTAAGCACTGCTTCCTAAGAGCAGCGTGTCTACCCATTCCACCATAGCGGCTTGCGGTTCACCGAAACCATGGTAATGCATTAGTGGATCTAGTGTCAATCTATTTCTTTTTTTACCCCACAAGATTGGTTCAACGTCGTAGTTCGATGCTATAATCCACGTGATTCGCGGGATATAGCGCAGCCCGGTAGCGCACCACCTTGGGGTGGTGGGGGTCGCAGGTTCAAATCCTGCTATTCCGAACGACACCCGAGATGGGGTTGACTAGGTAAGAGATATCCATAGCGATAGGAATATCATAAATGGAATAATAGGAGGATATAAAAAGAGAAAAATGAATTTCAATTTCCAACAGACGTTTTAATTATATAGTTCTTTATTACGGATGGGATAAAATGAAATACAAAGAGCTTTCCAGAACAAGCCCGCTGTGGACGACCGGGAGATTGGCCAAGCCAAAGTTTGTATGACCCGGGTAGGTCCTGACCAGACGCCATCATCGATCCACACTCTTTGAATAAGTCTTTTTCGGATTCTGACGTTGAATAGGAATTCTCCTCTGACAGATCTTATCTTGCGAAGCCTCCACTTGGGTTTCGAAGTAATCCCTACCCCGCCCCCCGCCCCGATGGGGCGGGGTTGCCCCACCCTTGGGGGGGTAGGAGTGCCCCCCACCCCTAGTTCTAACCCCGATTTCATACTTCTCAATTACATCCCAACATTTCCTCCCACGTCTCGCTAAAACCGCAATCCGGGGGGGTATCCCACCCCCTCACCTCCGAAGCGGTTTCATTCTCTCATGACCTCGCGTTTATCCATTCCAATATAGGGGTCGAATCAGACCTGCGCCAGGTTGGGTTTCCCGATAGACGCGGTATCGAACGATCCCGACATCCCGTTTGCTCAACGGCGGGCACGCACAGACACTTCTGTGGAGGGGGTTACAAGCATCTGTCGACACCAGCACACCCCTTCCGGGTATCGAACCAACAAAAAATTAGGATCATACTTCCGTTTTGAAAAGCCTCTCGCCTGTCACCGCGTAGTAAAAGCTTTTTGAACAACCTGTTAGAACGGATTTAGCTAGAGAAAAAGCTTTTGATGCTTGCTTGACCACCTTGGTTTTCCAAGCATGTTTACGAATTTTTTTTCTTGACCTAGAAGTACGTTTCTTCGGAACTGCCGTGGTGGATGCATCTATCCGATCTCGTGATGGGAAAAAGGAACGATTTTTATAACTGTGTTAATACACACCGATGGTGTGGTAATGACCAAGAATCGATCTTTCGCAAAACTGGTGATAGAGGCGTCTATCGAAGGAATTAACCGTATTGTGACGAAAAACCGAAGGAGAAGTAAAAAAATTTCTGATTGGTATTTGGCGAAACCGGTATTTGTGGCAGTAAAAAAAGACGTCCCAATCATTTAGACTTTTTTCCGTCTGAAAGGATGGAATCAACTAAGAATCGAACTTGATTTTGCCTATATCCTGACTTATTTTTTATCCCTTCCTTACCCCTTTTGGAACGTACCCCTTCCATCAATTTTTTTTTGTCGGAGCAACGGCGCGAGATTCTTCCCCTAACTGTTGCCCCACCCAGCCATGGGCGTCCAATTTCGATTCTGGATCCGGAACGAACCGACAAAACTCGATGAATTGAGACTTCTGTGTCGGAATCCAAATCCGGTGTATCGTCCCTAATCGAGGCCGGAGGAGGGATGTCATAAGACCCATTTTGTTCTACCCGTAAGTGCTTTCCTCCCACGTCGATCATTGCGTATTCATTACAATTTTTCATTTGAATATTTTTTTTTGTGAAACAACTTCATTTAGATTCAATAACCCGGTTCGGATTAGTATCCCTAATGCGCCTAACTTTGTCAAGTTTGGTCAACAGAATCAAGCTTGAAGAGTTCGTCCTATCATTCAATCCCCTTATTTTTTTTTAATACTATTGAATACTCGTAAGGATCCATGTCTAGCACGATTCCCCAGTCCCCCACTCCGTTTGGGAACCACCAGATGGTGTGGCTGAAAAGGAGGAGGATTCATCAGTCTCTGTCTTGGCATCGTTAGAATAAAAATAGATTGAAGGCTTTTACTTGCTTGATCTGTTTCCAACTGGGTAAAAAGTCCCGAGATCTGATTTTCTTGAAAGTCTTTACCAATAGGGTTTCCGCCTGCCGATGCTTCAGTAGTGTAGATCTATAATCATACTCCGGCTCAGAGCTCAAATTGGGCCTGTCTACTTCCCAATCATTCTATGAACAATCCGATTTAATTGTCTCGGGCTTGCTATGCAAAGAAGTCGAATGGTGCATCACTATATTTTGGCAAAGCGTCTATCCCTTTTTTTTTTATTCCGAATATCCTTTGCTGTCTGAGCCCCTTTACTGCGAAAAGAAAGATCTAGTATTTGTTTGCCATTCGGGGTCTCAAAAGCCCGAATTACCAAATCGGTAAAAGAGAGATATATCCCCCTTTTACCAATTTGACTTGTCTGGTAACGTATGGCTATCGATCTGGGCTCGAAAGGACATGTAATAATTTTTTATATAAGAATGTTCTTCCATTCAACAACTGTTTTGTTTTCCGATCCAATTGAGGTCGATCGAACCAAACTGGATTGAACAGATACTGGTAACTTTCGAACAACATGTTATGAATAAAAAAGTCTCTCAATTGGGAACGGTTCTGTTTCATCCACCTGTCTCTATGAACCAGAAGTCTGAAACGAATGAATCGTTCCTTCAAATTTTCTACCATAATATTTTGGTACAGATGAACGGGAAGAGACGCGAGCGGGTACTGCAGATATGTATGCATGAACCAAGTTTCCTTGACATATTCGAAATTTCCCTCTTCGTCCGAAGGAGCATTTTCCAACTGCTTCGCGGATAACTCAGTAGTTATCGATTTCCGACTATATCCACGATAGAGGAACAGATTCTTAACACTATCATTCGAGAAATGTTTCTCGCGCTCCCTCTTCAAGCCGTAAGTCACGTAGGGTCTCCGGACCAGTTCTTGCTTTGCCAAAAAACTGCGATGCGGGAAAGAAGGGCTAGAATCCGATTTGAATGAAACCATGGGGTCCCAGGCGAAGCGCCCTCCCACAAATGGAACCGGCTCATCGAACCGATTCCATTGTGTTTCGTATGAGCTCGACGATTCAGAGAGTCCCAGTTCGGGGATTTGATCACGTAACGACGTAGTTTCCAGCCGATCTTCCAATCTTCTTGTCTGTTTCTGTCTTAACCTAATTAAAGTTTTTGTATGACTGAGATGATATCCTCTTTTTTCGTACGGGTCAAATTGGCTGTCTTCACCACTATCCCATTGAGAATCCCGTTGTAGGATTCCAGGATAATCCGGGTGGAGAGGGAGTGAAGTACGCCAATCATCAAATTCAGATAATAATCTTATCGATTCATGAATATCGCTTCGCATAAAACTGAAATGCCAGATCCGAGGGGACCACGCCATTTCACGCGGTACCTCTCCCGAAATCGAGTCGGTTCCACTTGGCTGTTTCATTCCGAAGTCAGTTCGAATCTCGGACAGCCCTCCCGTTTCCGCAAATTGAGGGGAGTAGCTCGCACACACCATACCCGAGGAGTACGAGGGTTTCGCGGGAGAATAAAAAGAGAGACCATTCCCGGATTGATTACCATTTCTACAGATTTCTGAGCGGAAGAAATCTCTGAAGAAGTTTTCTAGAATGCCGCAAGCGAGATGAAAATCGTTTTCTAAAATTTTATCAATCACGATGGGATTATCTCCATCTATCACATCCATTTCGAACCAGGAATCGCGAGCCGCCAACCCAGTCAATAGCCCCAAAATGTGCGTAAATAAGATTGATTCCGTAACTGTCGATTCGGTTATTGGCGACTCCAAAAACCAGTTAGACAAGTGATAAAACCGCCTCTTCAATGTATTACGACCGATCCAAGAGGGATCCGCAGGAGAAGTGTCTATCAAACCATTTTTTAGAATAGCTTTTCCTATCCTGTGAGAAAGAATCTTGTAGGGACTGTATTCAATTCCATTACCTATATGAATCACAGCTGAGTGCTGTCTATGCAATGTGAATTCGATTGTGTCACTACATACAAGCTCTCTATTTTTAGAAATACCAATTAATAACGCTCCTTGAGCAAAAAAGAATAAATCTCGTTTGCTATAACCTGTGGTTCCAAGCCCAGTACCTTCAAGAAGAGATGGATCAGCCTGTGTGTTGAATCCCTTGACACTTAATAGAATCGATAATTCTTTCTGACGCTGACGCTTGTTAGACCTCCGAAAATTTATCAGTTTGTTCAACCGGTTCGGAGCTATTAAAGCCGGATCCACCTCCGCGGGTGCGTGGGTCGAGGCTATAACGAGATTGTTACGAATGCATAAATTCTTGTGCCCATTCTGGATACTCTTCGGTACTAAGCAAGGTGAGAATCTGGGATCCGCTTCTAATTCATGATACGAACGATGAGCATTCAATCGATGAATGTCTTGAATCCATATTACACAGGGAGACATCTCTTTTGCTATTTCGAAAACGAGACTCACTCGGTATACACTTTCTTTCGAGATGAAATTTCCACGTTCATTATTGAAATATGATCGATTGTATAACAATTTTGGTATTGGCAGTTTGACCAACGGGGAGTAGGAGTCGGATGCTATATCCCTAATGAGATGGGATCTTCCAGTTTCCGTAGGCCCTATCAACAGAATTCCTTCAGACAATAATAATCTTGATTGGAGCGAGACAGGTACTTCATAATATGGCGCATGTGAAGTGCCCTTCCATTTCACTGAAGCTGGAAATGATATACTCCTGCCAAGGGCGGAAGTAACCCACTTCTCTGCAGGATCCAACTTACGGATCTTATAATTCCATAGATTGTTTTGACGGATCCGATGGAGGTATGACAAGAGAATCGATCCCCCCTGGGGGGGCCCGCAATTTGGCTCAATGCTCAAAGAACGAAAACTCAATTTTGATCCATATTTGAAAAGAGTCTCAGTCGTAACTAGATATTGAGTCAATAGTTCCTTATTGACTCTTAGGATGTCGGGACTTTCCCTGTGTAGCATCCATGAATCAAGTCCGTTCTTTACCAAGGAATAAAAGAATATATTATTGATGTGATTCAAGAATCTTTTCAGGGAATGTATCAGTGGATCCCTCGCTCCCATTTGCCCTATTATCGGAGGATAGTACATCACCTTCTCCAGATAGGACCTACGCTTCGGGTCTTTCAAGTATCCAATCGTAGCAAATCGTTTCCATAAATAGAGAGAATCGAAACCTGAAACAACGGGCCAGATAGACTCGAGAGATGCAAGAACAAGTAATGTGGAAAGAGCGAGTTGAACTGGGATGGACATATCTGAAAATTTTAAAATTGTTGACCATCCCGAATATGAAACCTTCGTTTAATTAGTAATTTCTTCGACAAGAAAAAAATCTAGTTTGGATGATATATCAATAATTGAATCGTTTCTAAATCTCGATGCTAATCTTCCTAACAGGTAAGACCTAGCACTATCCATGATTTCCGCCGTTCTTTTTGCGATACCAGGGATATGGTAATGAGAATCACCAATAATCTTCAATACCATTTCTGGATATGTGTTCCTTATCAGATCGTGAAGATATTTCCACCAGGTAGGTGTGAAAAACCAAGGTATATATCCCCCAAATAGGCGCCATTTTTCCGAGATATTGTCTTTCCACAAGACCCAAGAAATTTTGTAGTCATTTAAATCATTTTTGTAGTCATTTAAATCATTTAAGAAATCCCTGAGATCGATGGGATGGGATGCACAGATAGGCTTCTCTTTCATGTATGGTTTTGCCAACTTCGCATCCTCGTGCGGAACCCCCTTTGCAAGCAGTCCCGTGAGAGACTCCGACGCCGCACCGCTGCGGAACAACAAGATTCTTTTTGACCGGTAACATCTTTCTAATTCTCTCAATTCCCGGAAAGACCTGATGAATGAATCATTTTGGTCAATTCGGTTTTCAACGGAACCACTCACCGAGCCTGATCCCTCAATAGACTTTTTTGAATTGACTTGATCCGATCTCCAATTATTAGCATGATTTTGGGATTGCCAATCCCTTAAGAGCTTATCGTTTTCTAACGCTTGTTTCAAGGAATTTGTATTGCTATTGCGCAAAAAGAAAGACGAATCTGTCGTTTCATGGGAGAATGGGCTTGATGTCGACAGCAATCTCCTGAGATTAAAAATCAAGTTGAAGCGTCTATCTGAATGAGTTAATAATAAAAATGTTACGGATTTATCCGAATCAGACAGAGTAATTTGAATTGTCGTAAGTACATAATTATTTTTTTCCCTTTTGGTTCGTTGCGAAGCGCTAGGTAATAACGAATTAGACACGTGAGAATGAATGGATGAAAAGATTCTTTCCATGCCGAAAGATCCTATCCTAAAACAGGAACCGACTTGATTATTAGAACCCACGCAAAAATCATCTAAAAGACTAGAGTAACTGTCGCCGCGTCTTTCGGTGGGGAAGTCCCTCATCCTCACGATCCCGAATCTCGAGAGAGAATCTCTCTCAGCACGGTTTGAGAGAGATGAATGAGATCGATTTGGAAAGTCCCATGTGATCACTCTCTCTAAAAAACGTCTTTCAAACCCCCCTTTTGATTCTTCTCCACGACTCCAATTATCCGGATAGGGATTCCAATCACGGTTTGTCCCGAGGTAGGGGGGATCAGCGAGAAAGGCTCGATTGGATCCGACACCGGATGATCCGATAAGAAGTGGATCAACCGTATGCGTCAGCGGAACTGAGGAGCCTATGGATCCTTCGTCCACCAATGATCCAGAATCCATGAATAAATGATCCTTTTTCTCAATAATTTTTTTGAATACAGAAACCTTCCCGTAAATATCGAGTGAGTGAAAATCAAAAAAAGAATTGATCCATGTAGCATTTGGATCGTTCACTTCGTCAACAAAGTAATCAATTGCATTTATTAGGACTCGGCTAATAATTCTAGAAAAAACGCATTTGTAACAAAGTAATGCATTAGAGAATTAATCGGAATACTTCTCGTCCCTATCAGTTATTGCCTCGATAGTGGTACCAATACGACTCGTTAGGAATCTGTTTCTCCGTGTTGATATCCCGCGGATTAATGCACTCAAATTGTAATCAAATCCCGAAAATAATCTCTCTGGAGAAGGGAAAGACAAGTCTATGGTTGTACCGAGATCTCCGCACGCACGCGACTTGCCATTCACATATTCATTAATTCTGAATGGAATACGTTCGATCAACAAACGCCTTGCGTTCCCCCCCCACCTCAAAAATCCTTTTTCAATGCCGATTCCCGCCACAGGGGTGGGTTCTTTGCCTCTCGTCCAGCCATCTAACCGGTATTGGAGTCGCAAGAAACACTCATTAGATAATGTGCAGAAAATATCGTGTAAGAGAACCATATATATCGAGCAGAGGGGGGTTAACCCCTTCTGTTCGTACCACCTGATCAGAGGACACAGAAGGCTCCCCCTTTCATTCGATCGAATCAGACAAGTAGTATTTCTCCTATCCTTGTCAGTGACTACTCCGGGTATACCCAGAAATATCCCACAGTTTTTTGGAAAACTCTTTTTGGGGTCCACATACTTGTTACTCCGAAACCCAAAACTATTACAGAGGATTCTATCGGGTAATAGATTCCCTTCACATCTGAACGTTTCTCCGGATTCTTTGCCATTCTGATCAATCTCTTCTGTTCCACTCGGAATTGCATTCCATTCTTTAAAGGGTAGAATAGATCCAATCAGTCGGTCTCCCATTGATTTATTCCTTGTTTGCAAATAAATCTGTGAGACAGGGTATTCTATACCATTCTCGCATGAGTTGAACCTTAACGATTGAAGAACCCACTTAGGATTCCGGTAGAGATAGAGATTTTCATTGAAACCCTTTTCTGCTACTTCTGCCAAAGAAGAGGGGGCGGAATCCCAAGGGGGAGAACCGGATAGGAAATCTTGAAGATCCCTTTGGTTTTCCCACGAATCCAAAAGTTTTTTGGTATGTGGGAAAACATAACCTCTGCCCCTATCACCCAATAATTTTTTGTAGGATTCGAAAAACCTACTTAAATCTTTCAAATTTTTTGTATCATACGTGGGGTTTTGCCGTCGCTTTTCCCTTCCCAAAACAAAAAAATCTCTATTTGAATCATAATTGTGGTATGTCTTTTTTGTTCTATTCTCCACAGCATATAAGGATCTTATTGATCGAAGAACGGAACCAGAAAGGTGGGAGGAATCCACTGCTGGTTCTTCGAGTGTTTTGCCACCCCCACAAATAGGTCTCGCCAAACCTATCGGACTTCTTTGGCTTGACTCTCTCTCGATCAAGAAACAATGCATGGAAATGGTCAGTACCAATAATGCGAGGATCTCCAGAGTGGCTTCGTTATTACCTCGTCCGGAATCGCGCAAGTTTCGTAGAAAGATAGGGCTGAACAATCACGCGTCAAATAATCTAATGAAAGGTTTAGAACTAAAAAATAAATTAACTAGGGATTCTTTTCGATTCTGGTTCTTCAAGAATTCAAACGAGTAACAAAATTGATCGATTCCCACTAGCTTCAAAAGTCTAGATAGGGAATATAAAATTCCGACTCTGCTTGCTTTTGCTTCTTTCACTGACTCACTCTCCTTGTTTATCGCGTTTACACGCAGTTTGTATGCATGCAACCTTCGGTATCACTTATGCATATTTCATTATACGGATAAAATCAACAAAATCAAGTCCCAATAAGATTGTTTCAAAACAAACAAAGGGGTTATTTCGTATTCGTATTCGTATCTGGTACTTACGTCGTCTCGAGGATCGGGGGGGTTGCCCTTCTATCCCCCCCTTTTTTTTTTATCAGGATGCTATCGCTTACGCAACAAGAACGGGTTGCACAATCAATCGGATGGGCGAACGACGGGGATTGAACCCGCGCGTGATGGATCCACAATCCATTGCCTTGATCCACTTGGCTACGTCCGCCTCTTTTTATTTGAATAACCTAAAAAGGAAAGATGACGGAATTTATTTGATATAGTAGGGTTCATTGATTTAGACAAGGTTACTCAACCAGAACACATCTGATTTTCATAGGTGTATCCATACGGATAGGTGAGATCACAAACACATACGTATCGAGACGAAATATTAAACAATTTATTCTGTAAATAATCTGTTTAAATTTTATCTCATTGATCGTGGGGTGGCAATCATTTTGTGAATTGGAACAAAAAAAATTTTGGATGTCTCCGATAGCTGCGGAGCAGTCTTCCAAATATTCTTCAGAGGTTTAGAAGAATAAATTCTCTGTGAGTCTACAACGAACCATTACCAAAATTTTTATTTGTGAAAAAGCTTAGAATCCATGTGTGAAACACCAAATTCTTTATATAGCAAAAATTTGGTATTTCACTTCACTATGGAACCGGACGTATTATCCGTTCACAGAAGGAGCTTCAACAAGAGCTAAATCTAGAGGAAAATTATGAGCGTTACGTTCGTGCATAACTTCCATGCCTAGGTTAGCACGGTTGATGATATCGGCCCAGGTGTTTATTACACGGCCTTGGCTGTCAACCACGGATTGGTTGAAGTTAAAACCATTCAAGTTGAATGCCATGGTGCTGATACCGAGAGCGGTGAACCAGATACCTACTACAGGCCAAGCAGCTAAGAAGAAGTGCAGAGAACGAGAGTTGTTGAAGCTAGCGTATTGGAAGATCAGGCGTCCAAAGTAACCGTGAGCAGCTACAATGTTGTAGGTTTCTTCCTCTTGACCAAACTTATAACCTGCATTAGCAGATTCATTCTCAGTCGTCTCTCTGATTAAACTGGAAGTTACCAAAGAACCATGCATCGCACTAAATAGAGAGCCGCCAAATACGCCAGCCACACCCAACATGTGGAAGGGATGCATAAGGATGTTATGCTCGGCTTGGAAAACAATCATGAAGTTGAAAGTACCAGAAATGCCTAGGGGCATACCATCTGAAAAGCTTCCTTGACCAATTGGGTAGATCAAGAATACAGCGGTGGCAGCGGCAACGGGGGCTGAATATGCAACAGCAATCCAAGGACGCATACCCAGACGGAAGCTTAGTTCCCACTCACGACCCATATAGCAAGCTACACCAAGTAGGAAGTGAAGAACGATCAGTTCGTAGGGACCACCATTGTAAAGCCATTCATCGACGGAAGCCGCTTCCCATATGGGGTAGAAGTGTAAACCTATAGCTGCAGAAGTGGGGATGATAGCACCGGAGATAATGTTGTTTCCGTATAGTAAAGACCCAGAAACAGGCTCACGAATACCATCGATATCAACAGGGGGGGCTGCAACGAAAGCAATGATAAATACAGAGGTTGCGGTTAGCAAGGTAGGAATCATTAAGACGCCAAACCATCCGATGTAAAGACGGTTTTCGGTGCTGGTGATCCAGTCGCAGAAGCGACCCCACAGGCTTGCGCTTTCGCGTCTTTCTAAAGTCGCAGTCATGGTAATTTATGGTTTTCAAAGCAATTATTGATTTCCCAGGCGAGTGCGCTTGTTAATTTGTAGTATATCATGAAATCCTGCGTGTGTCAACCAATTCTGATTTTCCAGTAGGAGTAAGGATGGGAGAGACTCTTCGAGCTTTTGCACACTCCTACTTTTAATTTCCGTATCACGGGATATACCCACTTGACAAGAATAACAAATTAATAAAATCCCTTTTTGCGTCTCGTATGGGAGATAGAAGCAAACTGTCAATTGACAACCGGAATTATGTGGGTTGTCACCTCCTTATCGGTGATGGAGCAGTATCCCGCTACAACGAAATAGAGCCACAACCCTCCACCTGTAATACAATCGTTTTTATCGAATGGGATCTCTCTCGAAGTTTTAATGAAATTCCTTTAAAGGTAAAACGGAGGGAAACCATTACTGTAACAGGCTACTACGGCTCGCGTTCTTTTACAAAAAACACAAAATACCCAATGGATTTTGAGGTCCGATAGTGGCCCTCTCAGCATCACTCTGAGGGATTTTATCTATTCCTTCACGGGCTTTTGACTAGACGGAGTAATCGTCCGCTATTAAGTGGTATGAATTCGCGGGAGCGGCACGGCACTTTCAGATCCCGCTAACGGACAAATATAGGTCTGGGCACCACCAAGGTGCCCAGACCTCCGCGAGATTGTTTGAAGTCAATCTTATCCCCATGCAGAGATCAAAGATTAAAAAATATTAACTTTGAGAAAGAAACCCTCACGAGCGAATCACCCGAATACTTCCCACAATTTGAAGACATCTTTCTCTTTGTCTAATTCTTTTTGATTCATAGGTTCTTGGCATGTCTCGAATCTTGGTTTTTGACGCCTAGCGTTTCCGGGTTTTCAATCCACAATCTTCACTGGTGGATTGAAATAAACCCGATCTAGCGGAAATGAGCAAAAGCTTTGCTAGCTTCTGCCATCCTATGAATCTCTTCCTTCTTTCGTACTGCACTACCAGTGTTTCTGGCAGCATCCATCAATTCATCACTTGATCTCAGAGCCATGTTTCGACCTGAACGTTTCCTACACGCTATTAGTGACCATCGAATAGCCAAAGCCCTCCCCTCTGCAGGTACGACTTCAACGGGAATTCGATAGGTTGATCCCCCCACGCGTTTGGATTCCGTCGAAACATCGGGAGTTATCCCACGTATGGCTTGGCGAGGAACAGACAATGGATTTTTATTTGTCTTTTGCCTCATACGCTTCATAGCCCGATAAAGAATTCGATAAGCCAGATATTTTTTTCCATCCCTCATGATACGATCAACCAACATGTTCACTAATCGATTCCGATAAATGGGATCTGATTCGGTATCTCTCTTATTTTTCACTATACTGCTCCAATGTAGCATGATTCTGCAAATGCATCCGATGCTCTTTCCACCTCATACAGTAGTATATTATTTTGGCTTTTTGACTCCATATTGTAGGGTGGATCTCCCGGCTTTTTGGGAATCTCCCTTCGAATTGCACGTACGACTCTCACCGGATGCAGCTTTCCACATGATTGAATAGAACGGATTGAAGTGATTTCGAATTACTTCGTCGAATCAATCGTATTTGCTCGTTACGTGTCGAGCATCCGTTTCCCTTTTATCCCTCTAGGAGAGGAAAAAACCCAAGTTTGGGAATAGAATAAGGAGAATCTTGCATTTTGCTAATCTGACTGAAAGTGTCCGTAGGTTTGTTAATCCAATTACCAAATGTTCAGAAATCGGAATATCCATCGCAGTAGTCTGGGCCCGTTCCAGGAAAGAAGAGACATTTGTAGGCAGATCCTTGGAATAGGAGTCCGGGTGAGGCTTAACCTACTGGAGTGTTAATACCGTGGACACCAAGTTGCTTCATACAAACAAATGAATAACAATCAATCTTTGTTATAGCAGGCTTCAGTC